TAGAAGGCTTTTGGTGTGCCTTCTCCTCTTACGGAGGTTGAATTCAGACCGTGAAACTCGTTCTTATGTTGGCTTTTCTGTCCCCGCTGCGCGCCCCTGGCCGAAGTTCGCCACTGCCTAATCAAAGACTTCTCCCGCCCAGTGAACTGTGGAGAAGTGGCTAGCCCCGACTACCATAGGCCTTTTCTTCCCTATATACTCGGAACAGTACTCGTTCCCCGCTGGGTAAGATAGCTAGCGCGGAACCACTAACTACGTTTCCACTACTCACAAAGCAGGACTCCCAATCATAGTCCAGAGCAAGCCGGAGAAAGCAAAGCACCAATCTCATCTTCCGATGTCAGGAGCTAGCTTTCGTCATGCAAAATAAGAGAATGAAGTTCGGTAGTTAAGAAAAGGAACTCACCTACGGGTAAGCTCGCTAGTTAGTAAGGGGGAAGTTCGCGCCGTTAGTCAGTCTCAGTCCGAGGTCTATATCTCTATTGTCTTCCTCTGTCCATTCCAATAACTCCGTTCCACTTGGTAGGAAGGATGACACTTGGTACAGTCAACTCCCTTTCCTGTCCTGTCAAAAAGAAGAAGCTACTTGGAAGATCAAAGTACAAGTACCAACTGTTATTGATCTGTGACATGGCAGGCCTCATTGAGTGTTCTGGTACTTTGGAGGAATCAGTGACTCATCGGACAAGGACCATCTGTAAGTGAGTGATGTGAAATCCCCGCTGCGCGCCCCTCTGTTATTCATCCGGTACTTGGGGAATCTGTGCCCTCTGTTAGTAATCCAGTACTTGCATGGCCTAAGAAGCCTAAGGAAGAATCCCGCGCTCCCAACTCTCCATCTTATCCGCTTTCTTTCGGTGTGACTTGACAAAGGGGCATAGCGGTTCACGCTTTCCCAGCTCCCCTTCAAACTCTTCCAGGGTGAGATGGCACTTGGACAGATTGACCATGACTCAAAGATGGAACTTCACTGAAATTCACTATTCAAATAGAAGACCCTTCCCTTACTTTACTTACTCATTCTATTTTGATTCTCTTCAATGATTAGTACTCGAAAAAAATGGCATTTCAAATAGACGCCAATATATCTAGACGACATTTTTCGTATTTTTGATCGATCATAATAGTTCTCAAATCAAAGATAAGATAATATAATTGCCTTGATCTAATAACCTCTAATTTACTTGACTTTCCGGAACCTTTCTCATCTCATCTGACTTTGGAAATTTCCTCATTCCATTCTGATCTTCACTCACCAAAATAAGAGGGGCGCGCAGCGGGGAAAGCAGGCTTTGCTGGAGCGACCTTCGGGGGTTTAGTAGGCCAAGGCCAATTACCAACCGGACTGTATGCTATCAAAGGCGATAGCGGACTCTTCCACTTTTGAGCCACACAAACCCGGCTGGAGTCGAACAATCTCTACGAGACCGAGGACCTCTTTCTCAGACGAAGGACGTCCGGGCTTTTCCCCCTCAGCTGCACACCACACTATAAAGGGGTGACAGAGGGCAAAGCTGATGCCCAACCCTTGTCAGCCTGCTCTTGCTCAGGTGCCTTGAGTGCTGAAGATGGTCTTCGTGATGCGGCGCTATGCTATTCTTCGTACATAAGACACTGAAGCTTTCAACGGCCAATAATCAAAGCCCGCTTTCGAATCGAATCAGGTCTAAAGTGAGCGAGAGGATGAAGGTGGTCGCTATAAGTAGCCCTTTGCTTTGAGGTGTGATTCACCTCCTGGCAGACTTTCAGGGTACGGCTTGGAATGCCCTCGCAATGACTTCAATGAAGCAGCAGAAGCTGCAGAGGAAGAAGTAGGGGCTTCTTAAAAAACGGACTTTCAGGGCCTCAGGCATAGCGAGCGATAGAACCTCGGGCATAGTTAGCCATAGAAGAATCATTATTTTTCCCAAGAAAAGAGACCCGGAAGGGATCCGGCTTCGTCGAAGCCCAGCATTCGTCAGTGTCTTTCCACTCGCATCTTACGAGTAGTTTTCGATGGTGCGAAAGGTAGGTGCCTTTTCCATCCAGTTGGCTTGAGTGGAATAAAGTGGGATAATTGCTATTTGGTTCAGCGCCGCTATTCATTCCGGGATGTGTTGCGCTAAGACACTGAAGTAAGAGGTCGGAAGACCAAAATGAAAGAGACTCAGCACGAGAAATCGAAGAAGAGATATTCTGAAGACTTGGAGGGATCCACATGATAAGCTACAAGGAAAGAAAGACAACTGATCTCAGGTCTTTTCCATTAGCAACAAAATTGGCTATTAGTTAGTGTCACAGAAGATCCCAGAGAGTCAACTAATGTATAGGTAGTGTACAGTGTCAGATTGAGGGTAGGTAGGAGTAGAGAGAGCTGTATATTTCTAAGTATTCTCGAATTTGCCTTCTGATAGGTCAACACCTATAAATACCACTGGTACATGTACAGTATTGAAATAATGAAGAGAGAATTCATTGAATCAATAGATCAATTAGGTGACGTATTGATGTTGACAGTTTTGACGACAAAGAATTTCAGGATTCTGGAAGGAAATACAAAAACAATTACTATTTCGAGTTTGGGATTATGGTACCACCATGTCTTGAAACCAGACTTGACTAACACTTTCTAAGCCGGTACAGTCAAAATAGAAAGTCTTTTTGATGTGGTTGGAAGTCAATGTGATCGGCTCAATTAATCCAAAATGAAACAATGAAAGACCATGAATCGTTGAAAGAACTGCCAGAAATCAGATGCAAGAAATTTGGAGTGGCAGGGTACGCAGTGCAAAGATCTTTCTGACAGGATTTTGAGTACACAACAAACGAATCAACATCAGACCACCCATATCATGAATATAGGTAACCAAACTCGTCAAGAAAAAGGCCGGTCCCACCGAAGATTGAAGATCCAAGACCGTCGCATGAGAGATTGGAAAAGGGTAGCACTGCCATTACTCCCGTATATTGAGGTCAAAAAAGAATAAGGATTTGGTTCCTCTTTAGCCGGAAGCATTACACAGGTTAACAAGCATCACAAGCTTTCGAAGCTGATTGACTTCCCCGCCAAGCAAGAAAGATTTGACAACAAGATGAATATTGCCACCTGACCGCTGCCCCTGGAAAGTAGAGTTGGTAGTCTTTCTCTATTGGTCTGGCCTTCTCGATCAACTGGGATCTTCAAAGGTGAGGGGCGCGCAGCGGGGAATATGACTTGAAATAGGCGGTCCATGTGAAATGCGCCGGGAGAAGAGCAATAACAAGCACAACTCGGTAAGGAAGGCACTGAAAGGACAGCTAGAGTCTGTCAAAGAACTTGATCATGGGGATATTCAATAGCTGGTTCGAGCTAACACGGGAAAGTGCATATTACATTAACTCACATTGGCTTCATGCCTGGGGTATCCATCATTCCGGCGCAGTACTTTCATAACCAGACTGACGAAAGTAAGCAATTACATAACAACCCGCCTCTAATCTGACAAGCGAGTACAGAAGCACTATACCACCAATACGGTGTATCCCGAGGTGGTAAGTGAGAAAGACAAGTCTGACAAATGGTCGATGGAAAAGGACCGCAATCGCACTTTCGACTATCATCTCTTCCCGGGATAATGGAATAAGTCAGAGCGGTTCCGGCTTGCTCTTATTTAGACTCGTTTTGCTTAGGCTCAAAAAGCCTGGGAATACTTATCTCGATCTTCACTCTTGCTTGCTTGGAAAGACTCAGAGAACTGGAAATCGATGCTTTCTGCCTACTCACTTCCGGTCGGCTAGGCTAATATAAGAAAACTTGATCTCACCTACCGACAACATCAGTGATTCCCCGCTGCGCGCCCCTCATTCGGAAATAGAGTCTTCCTTCCAATCTCCACTGGGTCAGTAGGTTTCTGCAGTTCATGCTTGTTATGCGGGTACCATTTGTGGTGTTGTACACCGGTACCAGTACCTCCTATCTCTGAGGAGTGCTTGCTTTGTGGGACTATGCCTCTGTCTCACTCCAGCCCGCACCAGATCCTCTTTCTTCCAAGCCATAGCCCTCAGTTCATAAGTTCGAGACAACCGGATTCCAAAATCAGAATACTGACTCTCTCAAGTCACTACCAATGTGGAAAGCATAAGAGCGAACTATTCATGTGCTGTCGGCCTAGCCTAGTGAATGAAATAGGCAAACTTCCAACTCGAGGATCGGGTTCTGGTTCATATTCTCGAGTCCTGAAAAGCAAGCCTTCTTCTTTCACAGGAGCGATATTACCCCCGGACTCAAAGGAAAGACTCCTTCTTCGTTATCTCTTTCTCCGTTGATGACGCCTCTCAGTCTCAGAAAGTTGGTCTTGGATTTCTCCTTACTAAACTACGCCCTTCTACCTCCTAGTTAATTCACTATTGAACCCATTCCCCGAGGAAGAAAAGGCATGGGAGCACTCCCTAATGATATATCTCGCTTGGCTAATTTCTTTCCTACGGATCCTTGAATATCATAGTGAGAATTTCCTATATCTATCGCCTGCCCCTTCCACACGGACTTCGAGATCCGTCAGTCGTACTTCTCGATCTTCCTTCGTCTTGGTAGTTTTCAATCAATTCGTACAAACTTTCTATTCTTTATTCTTTCGCATTCGCTTCCTCAAGCCAGCTACTGACTAGCGGAAAGATCGATCGACGGGGAGAGGAGGATTCATGCAATTCACTACGGAAGTTGTTAACAAATCGACTGAGACTGGCTATTGTATCTATCCATTAGGGCTACCCTACCTATGCTCTCTACGGAAACCATCAACCTTGGGTACTTGCTTGTCCGCACCCGAAGAGAGACAGACGTCTAATGTCTCGACTTAAGAACAACGAAGGTCTCATGGGAGTTGTTTACAGGTTGTGAATAGGCTCGGCTCGATTGAGTCGTTCGATGTCATTGAAATAGGGAACAACATGATCGGCTACGGGTACTGCTTTCATGGTTCTTTATGCCTACTGTTGGAACCTGGAATAAACAATTGAATTTCTCTACGTTCGTCAGCTTTCCTCTCCTTTTCTGGCGGCTAAGGGAATGTTCATAATGGAGGAGAGTAATGATAGAAGGTCATAACTCAGATAAGAGTCAAACTACTACGTTTAGATTAGAAGGACTTCAGTGACCTAGCTAGTCGGCGTGTCTCTTCATTGTAGAATTGCATACTTAGAGTCAACAAGTAAGGAGTGCAACCAATCAATGGGTATGGGGCTTGATCGAGTGAAGAAGAAGAAAGTGGAGATTATCTACCGACACAATCACTGAATCTCGATTCACTAAGGGAGGGTCGAGGAAAATCAACCAAACTTGAGACTCACCTATGGTCAAAATGAGTGATTGCTTTTTGACTAAGTAAATAGTCCACCGAGAAAAATCTGATCTTTCCTATGCCCAATTTCGTACCATATAGAAAGTCTTCTTTTTGATTCTAGTAGGTCATTCTAGCTGGGATAAATCGTCGAGTGTGTAGTCCAAATCGTTGTTGTATCGCCCTGGCCTATCAAAAAAGAGGGTTGTTAGCCCCCTACCGAGTCCTGTATACTCGACGTCCCGAAGAATGGTCGGATCCCCGCTGCGCGCCCCTCAATAAATAAGGTCTAGCTTCTGCAAACCTGAGGTCAAACAAAGTTCAAGACATGTTACTTGCCTGGCCTGGCCTCCTTACCTTTGTCTGGTTTCAGTGGAAGTGGATGGCTCGGTGTGTTCCTCGTGGATGATTACTCCCCTTATTATTGTAAAGGAAGGCAGTGCATTGAATTCTCCAATCTTCTGAAACTAATTGGCAGCAGCAACCGACTCTTGGCCGCATCTAAACCATTAAGTGGTGCCTGACGATTCGTGCTAGTTTTCCCTTATGTTATTCCCCCATAGGGGGGGAGTCTGGAGGAATGCATGGTCGTACCGACCGTGAGATGAGGCTAAGGACAAGGTGGGTAGTAGTGGCTAAGAACACTAAGTGCTTTGTGGCATTCTCTCTGTTAGGTCATTTTGTTCCAGGCTGGGAGCCTCTGATAGTAACTCAAAGAGTTGTCTTTCTCCCGACGTTTATGATGTAGTCTGTGTACTTTCAAGTTATGTATCTGCGGTACGAAGCTTTGAGATGGAATTCTTTGACTTGTCAAAAAAAAGAGTAACACTAACTCGGGCTTGAGACATTCTGTTTGGCATTTCTCCCAATCAATCAAGAAGGAAAGCAACGAAGCAACAAGGCTGATCTGTTGAGAAGCCAAAGTCTGAGTAGGGTCAACCATCTTTGGATGTGGCTGATACTTGTTTGATCTGCACTTGGCGACTCCACTTCCACAGGAAAATAAGCTATATCAATGCTTGGATTGATTCACCAACTCCAGCTCACGAATCTGCATTTGGCAAGCCAGTGCGCACCTACCTCAGTATCCCTTCCTTTGGATGAGTCATTATGAATAGAGCGGTCTATGAATCAATGCGACGTCGAATCCTTTGGTAGTAGTCGTCACCCTACTCGAATCCAGCTGGGGGGTCAACACAGCCCTAAGTAATGTCAGTGTGCACCAAACCTTTGATGATGAATGGTCGCGAACATGAATTCTTTGTTGGAGTAGCGGCGGCATTGCCCGGGTTCATGGTGCACCAGCGAACTAGTCTGTATCAAAGGGAGTTCACCTGTCAAAGTCAGTGATGGTACGAGACGACAAGAGATCACTCTGGCTGAGAAAGAAAGGTGCACGTAATGTCCAAGCCGAAGGTCAACAGGGACAGACGCCGGTTCCCCGCTGCGCGCCCCTTATCATCGCATGGGTCACCCTCATACCTACTCCAGGATGAACTCGTCAGAACGCACACTTTCACTATGTTTTTCACACGCGGGACACTCCGCAAGACAATAATACGACCGGTGGTGGGCCTACCAGGATACAAACTACATTAACGATTGAACATGGGTTGGCATGGGATAAGAGCCACCTTCCTTTTTCTTTCTTCAATTTGCCCATTGATCGCATTTTGCAACCGCTTGTTTTCACGAGGCGTCCTGCTCGTATTTTCAAATATTCATTCCTTCCTCTTTCCAGCCTATCCCTAAGGGAATTGACGCACCCGCAAGGAAGCAAGTGGATGGGATGTCCTACTGCCCGATGACCAGTGACGAATGAAAAAAGAGCCTCGGCCGTAAGATTTGGATGAAGCGGGCGACCACCCCTTATCAAACAACTCAGCTCAGTCATTTGGTAGAATGCAGAAAGACAGCCCATGTATTTCGTAGAATGAGCAAACTCCATCTACTCAAATCAAATACCTTCTCCCTCGCAGGCCAAGAAGCTGATCAGTAAAATAGAGGAAATGTGCGTTGCGAGCTAGTCAATCAATTGAAGGACTCAGATTTGTTTTCTATTCTTTCAAGGCATGGGCAGTCCCTGTACCCGGTGGAACCTTAGAAGAAGAAAGCGGCGGGTTGTGCACCCGAACCCTATGCCTGAAGACACAAAGATAGGGTGTTCGGGTCTTTCAGTCTCGCGAGCAGTTCGTGAACTCCCATCCATGCAGTGAAGTCGCCTGGGTTCAATTCACTCTTCTTTCAGCTCTTGTGAAATGGTATCTCTTGTGCTTCGCCTTGCCCAGGATCAGATACCAAAGTGACAAAGCCTATAAAGTCAAATGCGCCAAGAGGTTGACTTTGATTCCAAATGATTCCACCAGACAAAAAAGGTGGTTCAGCTCATCAATATGATAGGAGAGTCACTTTTTTCCACTTTCTCCTCGCTTTTCAAAAAAGAAGAAGAAAGATCGAATCTAGTTTCAGTAGCTTACCCAAGTCACACGTTACTAGTCTACCAATAACTTGAAATGCCTTGCCCCATCACTCAGTAATAATCTCTCCTATTTGCCACCGTCCCAATGCTATTGGGTCACTGAAAGAAAGAATCCCTGAAACGAAACTACCTTACGTCAAAGAAGCCAAACCATCCCGAGCCCTTCCCTAGATAAGAGTCACCTGCTTTCCACCATAACTGTTTTTTACAATACCTTCCTTCACCACCGCTTCCATCGAATCTCTGCACTCATAGCAGGCGAGTTGTCCCATGTCTAGTCGAGTGTGCGAATGTTATAGACGAATGGTATGGACGAGTAGATGAGGGGACAGGGCCAGTCTCAATGCAGCGGGCCAGCAAGTCCTTATTCTGTCATTCTTTCTTTGGCCTAGCTTGCCTTCACCTGCCTTGCATACTGATTTCCTTCTCTGGTTTTCCTCGTCTTACTACTAGTAAGACTTTGCATTCGCAGGCAACCACGGTAACATCGTTCAGTTCATAGGTTTGTGGATTCTAGGAGTTCTCTTTTCGGTACTCTATCAAGAGTACAGAGTTCCTAACTACTGCTTTGAAGCCTGTCCTTTGGAGCCTGAGGAACTTGACTCCGCTGGATCTTAGACTCTCGTTCTGTGCGTGAGTACTCCACTTGCTGAGAATCTCATCTTCTTTTTCTTCTGATTTCGTTGTGCTCACGAAATGGATTTGAATTTCTTTGCCTCGGGTCAGCGGATGGAACGCGGTCAGCGCAGTGGACAGGGCGATATAATGAACTAACAAAGCGGAATGGATAGGGATAGCTCGCTTACTACCTTCTGGTCTCATCCAGCGTCTACAGACAGTGGAGAATTAGTTGTAGCGTGGAGGCATAAAGAGGAAGAGTGCCCGCTAGAATCTTCTTTCACAATCGCACATCCATCTCCCTGCGTCAAAGCCTTCTTGTCTACCGATCCGCGTAAAAGCTTGATGTTTGAGTACTGGCCTTCTCTTATTTGAATGCCTAAAGATAGGCCCGCTAGAGTAGAGCCCTGGCGCTTTTCAGTTGAAGTTAAGGCATGGATTCCTAAAGACTCAGAGCCTAGTCTCTTTATTCCCCCTTCCCTAGCTGCCTATTCGATTCCTTACCTGAAGTCCCAGACTCAGACTAGCAGCGCTTACTCGAACAGCGGTTACGCAAAGAGCGGATATTGCAAAGAGGCGGAGCTAGAACGTTCTTTGAGCGTATTGGTGCTGTTAGTTAGTTAGTTCCTTCATCCGAGTCATGTTTCTTCTTGTTCCTGGCTCGTCCTCCAGGGTGTTGATGGGAGGTTGGGCGTCATTGCGGCTTTTCGAAGAAGAACGTATTTCTTTTGTCTGATTCACCGCCTCGAGATACAGAAGATCAAACGTATCAATGACTATCCATTCCCTAGTTTTGACTCAATTGCTTTACACTAATGCACATCCCGGACATCGGGTAATCGCTCACCATTTCAAAGTCTATATCAGTGGTTCAAGAAATGGAATTGCTATTCTCGATTCAGACAAGACACTGATTTGTTTACGAAACGCTCTTCGTTTTATGGAATATATCATTCGTCAAAAAGGAAGTTCCTTCTTTTTCAATACCAATAATGTCTTTCTATGTCAAATCATCCAAGAAATGCTGGCACGTATCAATGATCGTCAATGGAGGGTCGGAGCCTTTTTCACTTCTTCTTTTTCCAGTCCAAATCAGATCCGTTCTAGAAAGAGTAAGATCAATATGGGTTCGAAAGCCCAACCGGATTGTTTAGTGATTCTGGATGCAGATAGAAAGTCTTCGATCATACAAGAAGCTGATAGAAAGCAAATACCTATTGTATCCTTAGTGGATTCCACGACCACAAAGGCATTCTATCAAAGAATCACTTATCCCATTCCAGCCAATAATTCTATACAATTCTTATATCTATTTTGTCATTTGATCACAAAAACAGTCATGCTGGAACGGGGAAGAAGAAATACAAAGAGGACGAACTGAGCTGATGAAAAGATGGCCTGATGTTATGACTAGTTCATGACTCAATCCACTCCGCTGCCTTTGTGGAATTAGGTAGAAGAGTGACCCTGAAATGAGACGGGAGAGCACTCTTCCACATAGATCGTACAACAACCTGAACCGCACAAGCCTGGGCTGGGCCTACCCCATCCCGAGAGGAGCCGTATGAGGTGCAAACTCCATGTACGGTTTTGAAGCCGAGCCCTTCCAGCAATGGGGCTTAGGGACCGATATGATGATTGGTTTAGGTAGGGCGGCCGGACGTATAGCGGAAGCGAGCACCTGTAGGGATGAGTGCGTGAGAGCACAATACAAAACACATGGGACTCACCCTTGACTCGGGAATGGAGAAGGGAAACATAGCATGTCACAAGAGCGAGGATACGATCTCCTACTTAGAGAGGGACGACTCGCGAGCCGGGCTTTGGAGATGAGGCTTTTGGCAAAGCCAAGTCCATTTAGGGTCACCAAACCCAGTTTGGATAAGGACCGAGGATGTTCCCACACTCCCTGCCTGACAACGGTGCCTAGAGGACGGGCAGACGCAGCAGAGCGACGGGAGCCAATTACCCCACTTCAAGGGAACAGGAGACGGCCATCTCCAGCCACATTACGACCTACAGGCGAGACCGGCGAGACCAGGGAAGACAACCCATTGGGAGTCAGAGGATCCATAGTACCCTAAGCTGTGAGCACTTCCTCTTCATCTTGTTGTGGGTAAGCGATCTCTTTTCTGCAAGGCTAAGCAATCCACGGAGCAAATTGGACTCAACACAACCTAACCATACATACAATACCAACACTCTGGATTCGGGGACCTTGAAGCCAGTCAGTCTTCCTGGGAACTCATAACTCGGAACAAGAAGGGGAAGAACCGGGTCTGAGGGCAACCTCGACTGAGAGGAACGAAAACAAGGGCTGGAAAGCAATCTGATTCTTATCAGGGAATTCCATTACATACGGCACTCTTTTATGGTTATGCCAATGCGGGACGGGCATAAAGAATGGATCTATACACCACAGACAGGTCGTAGTAGTAAGTTGCCAGACGCTCCTCCATAGGCTTGCCAGGAAGTCAATGTGTCAGACTCTGTTTCACATCTTAATAATGAGAGTCGTTCGCTGCTGGGTCCTTGTCAAAAGAGGTGCTTTGTCCCAACGGGTCTATGAAAAATCAGATTAGTGGCTACCCAATCAATTCAAACAGACTACTCCCAGCCACTTCAACCGAATGGTACAGAAAAAGAGGAAGATCTAACTAGTAGAATGAGCACTGTCAACTATCTCCTAGGTTTCTATCTTGGCGTGGTAAGTCCAGAATTTGACCCGGAGTCAGACGAGTGTGTTTGCCCCTCCAGTATGTTTGGTTGCGTCTCTGCTGGAGTTCACTGGTAAGGATGGGTCTTAGGCCTTTGAACTTCCTATATATTAGAGGCCTGTCTTTGCATCAAAGCCCTACGCTACTGCTCCCAATCCACGTAGCTACTCGACCGGCCGTTGAAAGAACGAACGTACGATAGAAGTTTATGGAGGCAACGAACAAGAGGAGCACGCCAGCTGCGGGAAAGTGGTCACCACCAAGGGCTGACTCCAGCCTACCGATGTGTCAAGAAAAGGAGCTGTTGGTTCCCCGCTGCGCGCCCCTGCTTCTTTCTCTCTCTAAGCCGATGGTCGAAACTCGACTGTCTCCTTTCGCTTCGCCACCCCTTGACCATAAGAAAATCCCAGGGATACATCGAACGATTCAAACACTCACCAAGTGAATCAAACCAATTGACCAAGGGGCGCGCAGCGGGGAACCATTTGACATCGAACAATTTGACCAACCAAATATTTGACCAAAGCGGGAACCTAGGTCATCATAAGTGCTACGTTGAGTCAGAAGTGCTACCTTATTTTTATCAACCTGCCTACGGAAGTGAACGAATTCATCCACGTTTTTCACTTTCCATTCACTAAAGCGTCCTGGCGCATTCAGATTGTGCCGTAGCAAGCCACTCCACTGGCTATAAGAACGGAGGCCAGATAGAAGGATTTCAGAATCCTGATGTGCAGTGCCGGGGAAGTGAAGAAGGAGACGATGGGCATCCTCCGAGGTTGTGGGTCCCGCATGGCATGTATCCTGGAACAAAAGCTTTGACAAGGAGTATAGGTGACTCGGTTGCTGATTCAATCGGGAGCGGATCCTTCCATTTTGGTTCTGGAGTTTCATCCACGCCATCCTTTTGTGGTGGTTGCCAGTGAGTTCAAAAACCCCATACCTTCTATGCTTTCCGCCTTACCGCTTCCGGCATTCCTGTTTCCTCGCGTTAAGCACGACTCGCAGCCCAACCTCTGCCACTCCTGCTGCCTGCTTAGCTTCCTCAACAGCTCCCATGGATTTCACCAAATATGACCCTCTAATTGCTTGATCCGGAAAAGAGTAGTGACTTTCGTACGCGTCTACCTGTTATATGTCTCCTTCTCTTTCTCGATCGAAAGAACCTTAATCGAATGGCCAAGCTAATAATAATCGAATGGTCGACCATAGAATTCTCTCATAGGTTTTGATTCCTGAGTATATGCACTGTGTAAATACCAATGCTTGTGTGGAACGAGACCCGCTACGGACGACTTCGAAAAAGACTTTGTCCCAGCCCAGCTCGAGTATACGAGAAAGTGGGCAGCATCCCAGATCCGCTAGGGCTTGATTGAATCCAATGGGTTTGGATGTTGGTGAGAGAGCTTATCTCTTTTCTGGATGGAGTGCTACACATCACTGCCCGGGGCTTTCTCTCTCTCCCTGTCAAGTTCCATTCTTTCCTCAACGCGGTCTGGGCCTTTCTGAGTTAGGGCACTTTCTTTCCCCGCTGCGCGCCCCTTCACTTGCTTTCTTCCCTGGTAGATCGCTCCGCTCCACCTTTCCAAATTAGAGAAGTCCTGACTTGTGGAGAGAAAAGTAGTGACTTGCTTGGGATAGAGCCCCGCGAAAGAAAGGAGTAGCTTGCAGCATCCTGCCTTGACAGTGACTTTCGGAGACTTGTCTATAAGTCCATTTCTTCTTTTCTGGAATGGGACATCGAGAGACTTTCCTCTCTCTCCGATTGCAACTAATAGAATCCTATCTTTCCTCTAAATTCGACCAATCAGAAAGATTCCCTATCTTACTTCATTGGCTGGAGAAGATTGAGAGATAGGCTATCAGTGCACTCTTCTGGGTGGGACCAGAACTTCCTACTCTAACTCGCACCCCAGCGCTATGCTCTAGGCGCATCTTGGCACTCAATTGGAAAGAGCCCGAGCGCTTCTTCCCTTCTTTCATATGATGCTACCTTGTTGACTTCTGACAGCAGGAAGGAAGTAGACCGGGAGAAAAAGGTCGGAATCTCGTGAGCTAAGAAAGAAGAGATTCATGTTCAAAAGCCGCCGTCCATAGGCAGTTGGGCACATTTCATTAGGCTCTGGAAGTAGACTCCCAGTACATACTAGGGCGCCGGTGGGTCATCAAGCCAGTCGATATCGCAGCCAGCTCTCTACGTACTCCTCCTGCCCGTTCGGTTCTTCCTATGGTCTAGCGCGAGATCCAATCATTCGCTATTTCGTCTTTCAGCTCAAAAGGAGGCTTTCTTGCAACCAACTGACACTGACCTCAAGGCAGACACAATCACCATAGCAACTGAGAACTCTCACCTGAGGCACGGAAGGAAAGGCAAGCTCCGAATCAAGTTCCGCTCTTTGCACTCTTTGTCCTCAATCAACCTATCTTGTCTGATCTAAGAGTTCATCTGGTCTTTCAAAAGGAAGGACTGCACCTGTAGAATCAGTAGGACCCATAGTACTGGCTTTTTCCCTTGCTTAGGCCTCTTTCTTTTCTTTCTCCTCTTCAACCGAGAACTCTGCTATTGACGCAGATAGGCCATGTCCCTCGCAGCTAAAGCTCAGATATAGTCTTTCAGTTACTTGTTGCTAAACAATACTACTTATAACGAAGGGATTTCACCAAATAGTTCAATTCAGTTCAGCCGTTCGCTAGTGAATGCCGAGCAGCTAATAAGACTAGTGGAAGCTTAGGAACTAGGTCTCAAGTAGGGAAGCTAGGGCTAAGGGCAGGTAACCATCTCCCTTTGCCTGATAATCTATATGTATTCTTGTCTTCTCCTTCTCACCTTCTGTATTCCTCCCTTCTCGAATAAAGCTACCGGGCATAGGCAAACGCACGAGGACAGTATAGGGGCTATCATCCCTGTTGTTCACAGTTGCATCACAGGACTCGCTAACCAGCATTTCGGGAGAAGTATCATCACAGGACTCGTTATCAACATATTCGTGGAAATTCTCGGATACGGAGTCGCCATCGATTCTTTCCCTGACGTACACCCGAATCTGACCCTGTGAGTTCAAAGAGAGTTGTGTACAATCAAAGGCAATCAATTTGCATTTCTCCCCGGCTTCCTGAGAATAAATAGACCCCACAAGTGGAACATCCGTGAGGAATTGATACAACTCCTTCTCGTGGAAGAGAGAATGGGATTTTGGAATACCAAAGACTACGAAACTTCCACGCCTATCAAATCGGATGTCAGGATATCGCAATGCAAATTCTCTATCCCAACGAGCACGTATCAATGGTGATATGACGGCTTCAGTGAGAAGGTCTCGCGCAGGCAAGAGATCTCGAAAGGAAAAATCTGGAATCTCATTCCCTGCTGAATCAACAAGAGTATTAGCAAAGATGGAATCAAGGAGACCATAAACAGCACTTTCACCAAGAACGGATTTTAGATTAGACATGATGTCACTCAAAGGTAATCCCATCATAGTAAAGAAGTCGATGACATACAACTTATCTACCTGACCCATCATTTGAACATTTAGATATGTATCTTGTTCTTGATCCTCGAGTGCGGTGTCTGCATACTCTCCGGTGCATCTGTCGATCAGAAATGCTAATGAACGGAGGACTAAGCTGTCCCTAACGCCGAATGTAACATCAACTTGAACTCTGTCTTTGCCGAAATACCCTTTGATATGTTGAAACTCACTATCCGGTGCATCAGTATCCGGAAGTGATTGAACAGAGTAACCACCACTCTGCTTCCTCCCCTTCGACTCCTTTGGGATAATTATCTATTCCCCTTTTTGATACCCTAGTCACGCGCACATCGACGTCGGCACTTTTTTGAACCCCCGCTGCGCGCCCCTTGCTCCATCTCGTCTTAGCTATTATTCTCATCAACCTTCCCGTAGACTAGTAGAACACTAACTCCCTAAACGGACACTGAAACAATCAGAATAAGGATTTCCGGGATCTAGCCTTTTTGAATCTAGTCTTTCTTTGTCTCTTTTCGATTTCCCGAAAGATAGCAAATTCCCAATCAGCATTCGCGCTTTTGTGCACCAGCGGAAACTCTTGGAACTTCTCTCAGAGCTGATTTCCTAATGGATTTACTTTCTGGTCTTCGGGGTAGAGAGAGAGAGTGAACAATTTATCTATCAACACGAGTTTTATCATATAACGCCATACTTTTTTCTCTGTCAAGTAGCAGCTTAGATAAGTTGGGTGAAATTGTTCTTATGCGAATGTCAGATAGTCCCAACAGGCGGAGACTAGCGTCGTAGGTTCAAAATCTCTATATCAGTGCCCAATCACCAAGGCCCCCAGAATGTTCGTAGTCCTTCATATTATCTTGACGAACGACCCAGCTGTGCATTGGCAAAACCATAATCAATGCCCGAGTCGCGAACATATTTGGATTGATCGAATGGTTAAAAAAACAAAAGCCAGTAGAAGAAATAGCAATAGCCAAATCTCTTATTAGATCATGCATGACATACATACCATTCCACACTGTTGGCTGAAAAAAGGACCTATCGGCAAGCATATCAAACCACTCTCTTCCTATACTCTCCAACCTTGTCTGTCCATTATCTAATCTACTTTGACGATTGGCGGAGAGACGTTTTATGAGAGAAACTACGGCACTTTGTTTCGAACCGATAGAATCTATCTCCTGTTGAAAGCGAACCTGTAGGTACAGGAACTTTGATATCAACTTTTGGGGAGAACAAGGCAGATGGAAAAGCTTTCCTCTTTGGGTCAGGCGTTTATCAAACCTCTGTCGCGTAGGCGCGGGAGCTCAATACTCATTGGTTGGAGCTGAACGAAGGCTTGTATTAGCTGAGGAGGCCCATTTGGAATGCGAAGGGGAAGTATATCTATCTTGCCCCGGCTCACTCGAGATGTTGACTGACAGCCCAGTTCCAACGATACCTAATCTGTAGATGAAGACTTGCCTGCACACCCCCTAATAGCTCTTCCTGCCTCTAACAAAGCAGTAATGAAATTTCCTTTCTCTGGTGGCCGTACTTGATTCTCCTACGGTTCCTCCATCTATTGGGCCTTTGTTCATCTCTTTACAAGAGACTGAGTCTCTTCCTCGGTTCAAACTACTAGATACCGCACCCTCATCACACGGAAAAGCAAGTACAGTCAAGTCACCCGTACTGCATATGGCTGGCTCGTTGGGCACCCGACCCCGCCTTTCAATGTCTTGATGACAACTCTTTTTTTGGTTGGACTTCCACAAGAACTCTTTTTGGGATCTTTGTCTCACCCAATCAACTCTAGTCAATCAAAATTGGTATATGTTGATTTGGAGAAAGCGCCAGAGGCTGGCTTGACTTCTGTTTGTTTGGAGAATTCTCTAGCGCTCCAAGCCAGGTCAATATTCATTAGATAGAATATTTTGAACTTGCTCTTTTCTGCCTTTATCCATCTCGGCTACTGTGGTGACTTCCAATCTCGAAGAATTGAATATGAAGAAGCAGCTCTCAAGTGATATAAGCTATGCTAGATGAAGTTCACTCACTAGTAGGTGACTGAGCCGCCCTACGGGCCATCAACGAGACTCGCCTTCAAAGCTCAAGACTATGCTATACCTCGAGAGGAGAATGAAATCTACCTTTGGTCTTGCTTTGGGCAGACATAATGAATTGGCTTTTCTTTTCCTGACTACTCCTCTTACTACAGGACGCTTACCTAGCCAGCACCTCGATCCAGCTCTACCCAAGCTTTTTCTCTTCCCTGCCCACCATTACTTGCTCGAAAGAAAGCCTAATTCCTGCCTGGGGTACTGACCTATTCAACAAATCTTCCGGCGCAGTGATTCACCTACCTGGCCTACAACACATCACTTCTTCCCTCTTTTCACTCCAACGATGTACACCGCAACCAATAAAAGAATGCATTTGAGGCATCGAGTCCTAGTCCCAATATTGATATTGGCATTGATTGAGTAGTTACAATGGTGGCATTCCCTTATGTCGCAGTATACCTAGTCCCTCCCATTGAAGTAGTTCAAGTAGGGCAGCTAGCCAGCTTTCAATGCAAAGGAAAGATTTCTGGAGAATCTATAGCATATTATATAATACTGAGGTACCAAGCAAAGAAGTGCGCCGGCCTATCAGTTATAACAATAGTAGTCCTACCCTTTCTGAATAGTTTTCAAAGGCCTAAGAACTCATCCCCGCTGCGCGCCCCTGAGAATCTTTTGACAGTAAATCAAAGTAATACTAGTCATGTTGTCGTAGGAGCAGACTTCTCCTCTAGCTAGGTACAGATCAGTAATGGGCCTTTCGTTTCAGCTTCAGGTCGACAAAGGAGGAGTACCCAAGTTTCCTTCACAATCCTATTTCCATGGTCTTCCAAATGGGGCTGAACTACGAACGAGAGATAGTCTGCTTTGGAACCAACAAAGAGATGGCTTCGCACGGGGGGGTTCGCTAGTGCCGGAAAACACCTTTTGATGTCCTGCTCGCTTACCACTTGACTATTAGAGAGAAGGGGCCTGTGGCGGGGGAATAGATTGAAGAGACAGCAGGCAATGGGAATCAAAGAAAGCCCATCGCTCCAACCAACACATTTATAAGCTCAACCTCATCTTTTGTCGGATGACAGTACTGAAATCCGCATCGTAATCCTTTGCTATAGAGTAATCTCCGGGTCCAAATCCTCGAAAATCACCCAATCCATAAGCATATTTGCCAGATCAAATCTCATTCCTATTTATATCTTTCTTCTTTCTCAATCCAGATTCACAATTGGGACAAATTAGAGGAAGATGCTTCGAGATAACTTAAGCAGGCGATCCCTCTATTCCTATCAATGGTGGTACTACATCCATTCATTCTCTTATTCGATCGGTACCGAAGGAGAGCACATTATTTCATAGCCAACCAAGCTCTGGGCCTTTGTCACGAAAAAGAAAAAGCTCTTCACTTCACGATTCGCTCTCTTCAGAAAGAGGAAAGAAAGGAAGGGATAGGTATAACAACCACCCCGCACAGTCGGTTAAGGCAGGGCTGCTAGGAGAGAGCAAGGGTATTTAGACGACGACGCTACAAGTCCTTATACAACAAAAGGGAAGAAGCAAAAAGTAACCCACACCTGATGTTCGCTAGTTGAGATTGGAAACCCCGCTGCGCGCCCCTCGTACCCCGCCTATTAGACCTCCTATTGAGAAAAAGTCTTCCTTTGTCCGCTCCCATTCCACTCTAACTGGTGCAGCAAGAGATAGCTGCAGTTAGTCAAAAACTACCCATATGCTCACCAGACAACGTCGGTAATGACATCGGTTTTTGGTCAAAAAGAGCTTTCGGCTAAATGGAGGAGGCCCTCACTAAAGATCTAGTAGGTAGCGACAAGAGGCTACATCAATAGCTTCAAGAGTGTCAAACGTATTATAATAACTAAGGCCAGAAGATGAAAAGATGATTGATTTCAGTAGAGCGCACATCTAGTGCAGTGGAACTACTTATCGACCGATAGGCACATAGCTTTCCAAAAATGCTATCTTTCCCACTCCTTCCAATAAAGAAGCCTTCATTACTTGAACATAATAGAAGGCATAAGTTCCTCAAGCTGCTCTCTTCCTGAACCAAGCTGCTTTTTTTCGGAGTTCATGCTTGCCTCGCGGTTCCATAGAGTGAGCCCTTTGAGTCCTACTCTGAGACTCAGTCTTCTTACTTAGATTGGCATACTTGAGTCCAACTCGTGTATCAACGTATAATAAGATTCCATTATAAGAGAGATGAGGTAGCCGACCCGGCAATATTACATAATAAGGATCAGTTCCATCGGTCGCATCTGCCCTGTCTCAATCGGTTGAGCTGTATCGGTCAACCATAAAGGAATACGCGTAAGAAGCTCCAGCGCCAGGAGAGCAAAGCAGAAAGGAATAACCTGCTATTAAGGAGGATGAGACGGAGAGGGTGGCTGCAGGAATTGGATGCAGCTCAGCTCTGAGATAAATGGGCTTTCTGAAGGAAGGAAGCATGTAGCGCCGTAGATTAATAGATGCTCAATTCTCTCTTTGTCACGTGAACATCCAAAAAGGAGACAAACTGAATAACACTAACCAAAAGATTGAGAAAGACATTCGCGAGGTTGGAAGGAGCGAATTCAAAGAATAGTATTCAGTAGGTTAGAAGACGACTCAATCTTCGAACGTCGAGCTATGCTTGACCCATCCTGGCGCTTCGTAGCCCTCGTGTTCCGCTCTTCACTGGTTCCAGGCGACCTCCTACTTCAGTGCTCCTCAGCCGCTGGGCACACACGCATGAAAGACCGTCTGTAAGCGAAGCGCACAAAGCGATTCTTCTGAGACGTATGAAGCGCCAGTCAGGACTTTCGCTAAGAAAAATGAGAGACTTGATTTCAGTACCACAAACACAAGTCAATCATAGATTCCCTGCTCTCGTCACTAGTCACTATGCCATGCCTTCTGGGTAGGTTCAAATCAAACAAGGATGGAGTCTTAGAAATACATTACTTATTCGTACGATTTGGTATTTTCCAAGACAACTTATAAGCGAGTGCGCAAGGAAGTATTTACGGACCTGGCTTCAAACCACAGTTTCCTTCTGGCGCTTGAAAGCTCGTCTTGTGGCACAAGGGGCGCACAGCGGGGAAGAGCAAGGCATTGATTTCCAGGACACCTTATATCCTTAACTCAAACCTACCACCACTATTCGAACAGTAATCTCAGTTGCCCTATCCCGCAAATGGCCTCTTCGACAGTTGGATGTGAAGAAAGCTTTGATTCATGGGCCTTATCTGAGTGAGGTAGTTTATATTAGAAAACCACCTGGTTTTGCAACTACCCGGATCATGTTTGCCGGAACATCAAGGCTTTTATTGACGTCAGCATCTACGAATAGTGATTGATTTTTTCCTTCTCTTCTCTCGGTTCTCATTCATCCTTCCTTCGTCTTCGTATCATCACTGAACTTCACTTAACGGATAGCACTTCCTGCTCGGCCTGCTTTTGCTAGAAGAATGATAAGCAGATAGATAAGAAAGGGAGAGAGTTTAGGCAAGACGACCGGATAGAGGAGAGAAGTCAGTCAATGTGTTTTGACAAAGGTTCACGTATCTAAACTGGTCGAAAGATGGAGCATTCCACTCATTGCTTTTAGACGACAGGAGAAGTTCGAGTCAAGTCTAAAAAAGAAGAAAATAAGTCACGCACTCGAACCAAACAGGCTAGCCGAAGACCACATATTCTATTGTCAATATATACGGGGAAAGGCTTGCCTGACTCCGCTCGTCTCCTTCTTCAAGAGCTATTCGCGAGGGCAAACTTCCAATCTTTATCTTTCCTTTTGGCCTCACGTTCTTTTTCTTTCCGAGCGTTGGAGAAGTGATAGAACCCCCGCTGCGCGCCCCTCACTTCAACCCAGATGAGATGGTCTTACCAGGTGTTCTGTGCAAGTCAATTACATCCACAGGAGATACGTAGAAACTTCTAATCTTTGGACCAGAGAACGGGGAGCGCCTTCCAAGGGCTAGAGAGAGTACTTCATTATTCCTATCTATGATATTGGCGCCATTTGGATGACTGGGCTTTGTGAATGCCAACGTTTTCCAAACCAACAATTGCCCCAGACCAGATCTCGCCTATTCGTTCACAGCCTTCACTTCCTATTCCAGTGAGAGCAAAGACAGAGCGTGCTTCGTAATGAGAAAATCAACGTCGGTACCATCAGCTGTAATCATGTTATACCCAATTGTAAATTTACCAGAATCAATTCCGACTCCATAAACATATCTCATGAGCAGTTTCATAACAGCATACTGGATAATGGTACACCGAGTAGCACTGAAAGGCTCATCAAACAATATAGAAGCAATCCGCAACTTAGAATGAGGATCTTTACATTTCTCACACTCAATATGACTGTTCATCGTACCCCAGTTCATAAAGAATTGAACTCGCACAGCCTTATAAGTCTCCTGGTGCCTATACGTTCGGTAATCCTTGGAAGCATCTGCTCCGGAGCAATATGGACGGAAATAGTTCACAGAGGAAAACTGACGAGGGCTAATGGGATATCCTATCTGTCTCATAGTTCGAACTGGTAATACAAAACTCATAGTCCTAATACTACCTTCACTGACAATAGATATAGAGGTTCGCTTCAAAATGCGATACATTTCTATCTATCTAAATCTTCCCCGGCCACAGCCCTAAATCCTGTTTGTTTTCGTTCCCCAAAAAAGGTCTACCGAGAGTGAAAGAGTCCCTAATGTCAATCAGAACCTTCATTTCACAGACAAACACTTCCTAGTGGTGAACTGCTACTCATCACTCCCTAACCACTCTGTTAGGAGTATATCAAAAATAAGAACTCAGCTCCAACAGGACCAGATAAGAAGATCCCTCACTCGTAACGGCTAACTGCGCCCCACGAACTGGCTACATACACAAGGAAATGAGATGGTTATATCACCACAAGGGGCGCGCAGCGGGGGCTTCTTTCTTGTTTCGCCTTCTTCCCTGTCAGTTTGGTATTTGATATTCTCATCAATAGTGTATATTGAGACTTTCATTGGCTGCTTGAGCTTCTGTCATACACATAAAGCGCTCTTAGTTCAGCCCGGTAGAACGTGGGTCTCCAAAACCCAATGTGGTAGGTTCAAATCCTGCAGTGCGTGATTCCAATCTACTTGCTATAAGGTAAGTAGGGCTTATCCAAATGTGGAGGGAGTAGGTAAAAGAGGACTTTGTCTTTTACCGCAGTGTATCAGCTGGTCGCCTGTATCCTTCTCTATTCCTTTTCCCCACATAACAATGGTGGAATTTTGAAGAAAAGAGCCTAGAGCCAGCTGTGAGCTTCTTTTTCTCGTTTGACTCTATTCCTGTGTCCCACGACATGATTGATATTGAAAGGTACTCTGAGTGTGGTAGGTATTGTTTGGAACACAAGCCACAAAGTGAACCATAGTCCTTTTCCAACCAATATCAAAAAGGTTGTTTCTTCGAGACTGAGATCACTCAGTTCCGATCCGAGTTTCGTTTTCTCAGCGGAATTCAAAAAACTAGTTAGTCGGGCTTTGGATCAAGTAAGGAGTTTCAGGATACTAGCTTCACTCCATTTCATGGTCAAATCAAAGAGAGTATTCTTACGTTCTTGGAATTGTTTGGCTGTGTACCCTTGGCGCTTCTTCTTTTTGATTGACTTGGTAGGGGGTCGTCGAAAATCATGCTTATGTATTTGCTTCCAAACTAGTTCCGGCATCATCAACAGCAGACCCCAGATAATTGAACCTGGTTGACACCTTCCCTTCAGAGTTCTTTTCGAGTATCGACTTGGTTGGTAAGGAAAGTCAACTTCCAATGGATGCTTCTTGATGTATGAGGGCGGTGCGCACATATATCTTGGGTTTTTTTGAGTATGTGAGCCTAGTAATGCCAGCAAATAAGAGGGAAAGACCTGACAATCTTCATTCAGGAACCTGCCCGCAACCCTATTTGGTTGAAAAGCTCTCACCTACCTCAGAAGATGTTTCCCCCAGTCGCTTTTCTGGCAGGCGTATAAGAGTTTGTTGCAAAAGAGAGTAGTGAGAAAATGACATGAAAGAAGAGGAAGTGGCTATGATCGGCTACACACTAGGGATAAGCATCATCATTTTCATCCTCGCCCGCCCGATCACATCCGAATCTGAAGAGCTTGAATCAGATCCTTTCTCTCATCAATAGCTTTCATAATCTCTCTGTCTTACGTCCGTCAATATTCCCCGCTGTAAATAAAAGAAGCACTTTGTCATGCCCGCTTAGCGGTGAATGTTCCATCCGCTGGGCCTTTTCACTGACTGAACTCTTGTAACTCTAAACAGTTATGAATAAAAGCCCTTTACGTCGCTTCAGAGGGGAATGGAACCTGGCTATGCGACTAGTCGATTTTCTGAATAAGAACTCTATTTTCTCTATGCTTGCTTTGCCTCCTACCCTTCATCACTCCGGATCCGGATCAACAGCAAGGTATGAAAAAGCAAGGGGCGCGCAGCGGGGTTTGGTTTTCTAGTACGGAAAGTAAAGTTAGGGCCAGTAACAGCAAGTGATGGATACCTCGTGGTTGTGCACTTATTTGACTTGACTGCGGAGGTAGGCAAATAACGTGTCTGGAGTGATATGAGCAATAGTCTATCTATCTTGATACGAGTGCAAGGAGGGAGCCGAATAAACGATCTATAGAATAATTCTGAGCAACGAAGGTGAGGCAATTACTGCTTTGTATAAGGCAGGTGAGTTATGGAACCGTAGCAACTGCAATTACTGATTTGACAGAGTCAGGAACAACAACCTACGAGAAAAAGTACGGTTTTGTTGTGCACCTATAGGGCTCTGTTTGAGTGCACGAGTCAAAGCCAGTTAATGTCTAGCAATAGCAAGTCAAGATTTGATAGAGTTGATGGAAGAGCTAGCGTTGAGTTAATGTTTTGAGCTTCACTTCAAGTACTGATTGGCTCTTTAGAACCACAAGTCAAGGTTTGGTAGTGAATGGAACATAGTCTGTTTGAGCATAATATAGAGTCTATTTGTATCAGACCTATAGCGCATCTCCGACGCTTTGGCAAGAGCGCTGACTTCTTTTCTCCGTTGGTTCGCCTTTCGACCTCTGTCACGATCACCTTCTTTCCCTGGCAAATCCATCTAATCTAATCCGGCGCCATTCTCTGGGCTAGTTCTAACTGAATGAGAAGGCAGCACTTGGGCGATGGATCAAAGCACCATCTTCTTGTGCGGGGACAGGATTCGAACCTGTAGTCTTCAGGTCATGAGCCTGATGAGTTGACCAATTCCTCTACCCAGCGATCCACTACCGACTCCCCTCGAGACTCACGTAGTCTCTCGGCTGTCTCGAGTAGCAAGCTTCTGAACCTCGGAGAAAGACCAAAATCTTTCTATCTATGATATTACTTGGCAAGATGTTTTGACACTTTCTATTCGAATATGCACAAAAGAAAAACGAAAACGACACTATCTATATATGAGAATATGTCCAAAAAGAAAAAGGAAATGGAGAAAGTGGAAATGCTCAAACTAGATTACTTGGATCATACTAGCTCACTAAGCACAGCCTCTTCTTTGGGGATCCGGAACAGCGATGTGAGTGAAAAAGCAGATCAAATGTATATCTAGTTATGCACTGAACGAAATGGATCTTTCTCAAAGACAACAAAAAGGAAATTATGCAATTCACACCAAATGGTATTGTATACCGTTGCGGTTATCTTTGACACTGGACTTGATCAGGTTGAATGCATTTGCCTAATAAGCAAGAGCAAATTCTAGACTTTTGTGGGTGTCTATTTCAGTACTCCCTTTATCGCTGTTGCCTTTTTCCGAATGATCAGTTATTATCTTACTGATCACCATCATCTCGGATTCGAGGCATCTATCCTTTATTGGCATTTCGTAGATATGGTATGGCTCTTCCTATTCGTATAAGTATACAGATGGGGTAGTTAGTTACTTCATTGATTATTTCCCCTTACTAATCGGTACAATGAAACAGTGGGGCATTTTCGAGTTTTATGACAATAGGTATGGCCCTAGGAATTACTAAGAGTCTGAAGCTAGGAATCGGGCTTATTAGTCCCTACATGAGTGATGCAGTAGTTACTGTAACACAGGTTGTTAACCACCTCCTTCATGTTCTTCTTCCTGCTACTACTCTATTCCAGCATTGTCCTAGTCTATTCTACTCCGGACAAGAAGAGTCTGTTCAGCAAGAAGGTGACCCACTACGGAGAATCCTCCAGTTGAGACTCCTCCAACTGAGGCTACCACAGAATCACCTGCTCAGCTTACTCCAGAACAAGAAGCCCAAGCTGAGAGGAATTCCCAGGTGTACGGAGATGTAATGAAGAATGGTTCAAATCGTGGTCGACAACCGGCGCATTACTTCTTATGCAGGAGGTGAAATTCTTCTTCCTCTGAACAGATTCTGATTGGTCGTTCCGCAGCTAGTTCTTCCGGAACTCAACCACTTCGTTCGTATGGTAGTAATCTATTTGCACCAGTAGAACGACCAGCTAGTCTACCAGATCCAACTCCTGCTCCTTCTCCTGCTCGTGCTCCTACCTCTATTCTGGATAAGCTGCCTCAGCGAATACGTTTCACTACAGAAAACGTTCCTATTCCTTCTAGTGCAATTTCTGATAATAATAGTGATGGTAGTAAGGCTACAGTAACAGGGACACGACTCGAACTTGAGAATGTTTTTCAGAAAAGGAAGTGCAGAAGAAATTGGAGTCATAATCAGCTTCAGGCGTATCAGAGTGAACTCGGAATGCCCTTAACACGGCTACTAATAGCCGTCATGAAGCTAAGGCTACGCTGAGGGTATGAAATATGCTCAGTCTCTACTACCTTACTCGTACATTAGTATTAGTCTGAATATAGGTACAATTGGTACGGGTAAACATATTAGACTATCTAGTATGATTACTATGTCTGCAAATGTATTCCCAGGACTGACTATCTATGGAGTATCGAAGTGTTCAAGCTCTATTTCAGTTCCTACTTGCGCTAGCTGAGAAGATCCTAACAATGGCTATCCGGCTTACTTCTATTACAGTACAGACTGTACGTTATACTATGACTCCTGTAATGACTATGACTAGTTATAGCCTTATTCAACGTGTTGCACTGATGCTGTTCTATCAAGCTTTTTATACAGCAGGTACTCGTACAATTTAGAGTCTACGAGATATGGCACGACCATTCTACAACTTCTTCAGTTGGTCATCTAGTAGTATCCCTGCAGACCCGCTAACAGTAGTTGATGTACAAGAACAACATTCTGCGCTATTCCACTATATTAAGAGTGTAATGTCTATGCTTATGAGTTTCCTAGCGTCAGGACTCAAAGGTCATTCTATCAAATTCTTCCTACAGAATCAAATGCTTGTATTTCTAGCAATTCTAGCAGATCTCAGTCTATCTATTCCATGGCCCTCTCTATATCCTGAGACTCGTCAGTGTTAGGCCTTTCACGTCTAATCCAGTACTAGTCAGAACGAACAGAAGGAGACCCCCGCTCCGCGCCCCTGTGATGGCAGAATGGGCAGGTGGTAGCGACGAGGTAAGCAGAGTCTTCATGTGCTCTTGGTTGTTCCTGCCCGGAAGCTAAGATCTTGAATCTCTTTGTTCCTGCCCGGCCGGCTTCTCTGTTCTCCTTGTGCGGTGAGCGGGAAGATAGGGAGAGATACTGGGATTTGTGGCTCTTGTCCGGTGAGCGGAAAGAGAGGGCGCCGCAAGGCGGGTGGCTAATATCTTGCTGACCTTCCTTCCCCACTGACGCACTTCCTACGGGTTACTGATGAATGGAAGGAGCGATCTTTCGAGCCGGTAACGAGAAGGAGTTCGCTGATCATAGTCCGGAGAATGTTCTTACTTGGATAGCTTTCCTCTAGATAAAACGTAATGAGTCTCTTTCCGAAGATAAGGAAAGTGAGTTTGAGAAGCGTTTATATATACAATGAAAAAGCGCCAATCAACGGATTGAGACAAGTGTTAGAGATCATTAGTGAGAGTCAAAAGGAAGAGGTGTAACTGTGTCAAAGGAAGCACGACCAAAAAAAGCAAAGAAGGCCAGTGGTGGGTAAACAAGAAGTTGCAGGGGCGCGCAGCGGGGAAAGGAGAGGAAAAAAGAGAAGTGTTCTCTTCTTCCAAGCCGACTTCAAACTCAAATCAACGTTGTCGCTTTTCCCTTGACTTACAACAAGAAGGCAAATTGGATGAGTCGTAGGGGCGGACGGACCCACTTCCACTGAACTCTTTCGGGAGGGAGGGAAAAAGCGTCGAAAAGCGTACTTGCCTTGCGGAAAGAGGTTCCTTCAGCGGTTCAGCTTTAGGTCTCGGTTCAGCTACTCTTCTTTCTATGATGCAGTTACTCCGATCTCGTAAATCATCAAGAAGATCAGGTTTCACATCAAGATCGAAAGACTTTTCGCAGGTTGTCCATCTTTCCAAATCTACGAGTGGAGCACCTCCCCTTCAAAATACCAGAAGGGGTCAACTTTCTGAATGCTGGTCAGCCATGATTTTCTTCTCCATTCTTGCTCGAAGGATCAGATCGATGGATGTCAGATCTAGCCTACTACCTTTCCCGCATCGACAAAACTCGCCCTTGCTCTCTTCCTCCAACATTCGGTTCCATTTCTTCTTGCCACCACCGGAAGCTCTTCGCCTTGCGCCAGGGTCATTTGGCGTCGCGTTCGCCCTTTCTTTCTCTTTCCCCTTCGCTCTATTCTTGAACTCTGATCTGACTCAACCGATGGAGTAGTCAATTGGCAATTTGAGGCTCTCCACATAAGGACTGACTCACTGGGTTCATTCCAAAAAGAGAGATCTGTCTTTCTATTAGTTCTCTCTTTCCACTCATCCGATCAGGACTGACAATCAATACCAGCTTCTGCAGGCGCAGCCGTACTAGTGTTTCGGTCTGCTGGGAGGGGGAAAGCAGCCTTGTTGACAAACTACAGCAAAGAAAAAAGCAGCAATCATAAAACAAAGAGAAGTCTGCCAGCATTAGAAGTGTGCCAGTTTATTGAAAAGCTCTTGAAGCAGGTCGGCTCTTTGACCCATAGGAGTTTGACTGATGGACTGCCAGTATGAGATGATCTTGTCTACATAGGCTACCACATCCCTGCCGTATCTTAGAGCAATATTTGGCCGGGTGGAAAGAATCATGTGAGCCAGGTGCAGAGGAGACAGGTGTGCATTATAGTGGCCCCGAATCATCATCATCCTCAAAGCATACCTATACCACTCGGAGTCTTGCTTGTCCATCTCCCTTCGGTACTCAGGAGAGGCCCCGTGTGAACAGTTCCTTGGTGATGGGAATCTGATTGACAGGGATGCTTTCTGTGGAGTTTGACGAAAGTGAATTGGCTTTGATTCCGTTTTCCGCCAAGTTTGGATCTTCAGTCAGACCTCTCGTCTCAAGTAATCTAGCGCAACAGCCAACTGAAAATGAAAAAGAAAGTCTTTTTATGTATGTAAGATCCACCATATCTAGGTTTGACATGGTAATCTTCACTTCATCAGGTTATGTCTTCTTAGCAAATAAGCTCCGAAATCAGACCTCATATAACACGTCTTCCAGTCGTTTGCATTTGATCAGTAGATTCAACCACAGTTCAGTTTCAGATTCAGATCTTCTGGACCAGCTTTGTACTCACATGGAAATGCAAAATAGTGAGTATTTTTGGGAGGTACTTAACTGTAAACCCTTTCACTTTTTGATTGATGAGAGAGCAACTACTTTCTCATTCATATGAACTGTCGCCGCTGCGAGTTCGTTTGATTCGAGACGGGGACACAGTGACATATTTCGAAAACAACATTCATTCACGGCCCGCTATCCCGCTTGCAGCAAAGGACTATCCTGATCATTATGTTTTTCTACTAATTCTATCTGTTGAAGATAGCTTAGTTTTCACTGGATTAACCATGCTTTTCAAATCCAAGAATTGAAGCCCTCGTACAAGTGATGAAATAAGGTTTCGAGGAAGAAAGGATAGTCCTCCTGTTAGAGACAGAAACTACTCTTCCGGAGATTAGCTAGTTCTAACTGAAAGAAATGTGGAAGTTGGCATAGTTGGTCTGTCAACAAATAACGGAGTGAAGGGCGCAGGTGCTCTCTGGCGGACTTGGTTCTGAACGAGCTGGCAAGGGGCTTGATCCGGCTTTCCGGGGAAAAAGCAAGCGATCAATCAAGAGAGCTAGCTTCGGTCTCACGTAGCTCGCCTAAGCAAGGACGGACGAGTGACGATTGGCTGAACGTACTTTGGCAGCTCCTGGTGGAGTACTAGTCTGACAGATTCTCATCGGTGTCAAGCCACGTTTCGATACCCGCGAAAAACAGGGGTCGGGTCGGTCCGTCGTCATAAGCAAGACAGGACACCACTTATTCTAAAATAATCAAGAATTACTGCTGGGTCCAAATAAGCCAGTTAAAGACAAGTAGAAGCCAGTGAACGAGGAGTAGTAAGGGTACGACGAAGCCAGTGGGTGGGGTACGTAAACGAGGACGGATGGATCACATGGTTTTGTACTGGTCAGCTTTGAGCTGTCGAGTGAGGATTGGCCGAGGGGAGTTCATGATGTACCTGGGTCCAAATCCGCCAATCAAAAAAAGACAAGTAGAAGCCAGTGAAAGAGGAGTAGGCAGGGCTAAATAGTGCCAGTAGGGTACGTAAACGAGGACAGATCACATGGTTTTGTACTGGTCAGCTTTGAGCTGTCGAGTAAGGAGTGCTCTATCTCTTAAGAAAGGGGCTTTTGAAACCTGCCTTATTAGACGAGAAAGGGGAGTACTCTCTGATGTGCGTTCTATTAGTGCCTCCTATTCCGGAGGGAGTGACCGGAATGAAGCCGCGTGGCGATACCAAACAAAGGACTATTTTCTTCACTTTTTGGGCAGGGCCTTTCGTACTCCAATCCGAACGGGGAAAGGACAATTATGAAGCGCACTAAAAGATAGCTGGTTCACTATTAATTCAAAGCCAGGGTGGAAATGATCCTTGTTAGGAAACTAATACCAGAATTCTGACTAATAAGAAAAAAGGGTTAAGGGCCTCCAAGGCCTATAAATAGAAGCTTCTTTCAGTCTATATTTTCAAAGAGAGAGGTAGAAGTAAGAAAGAAAGACTTTCAGTAATACAACACTCTTCTAACACAACACTCTTATGGATATCATCGCCGAAAGACTTTACCAAATCAATCTGGAAATTCCAAATGTAGAAAACGAGAAGCTCCAACACGAGTATTTGCTCGGTCTGTTCTGGGAGCACCCGCCTGCTATCGATCCGGAGGCCGTAGGAAGAGCCATGCAAGGGATTCGGGACCGCATTAGCGGTCTGGAAGACAGGAGGAGGGCGCTGCTCGAAGAAAGGCAAGCGCTCATTGTGGAGGGGGCCCTAAGGAACCGCGGGGGAAATTGAAACAACGGAGGGAACTCAGAAGAGTCAGTCGACTCTTTCGCCGAAGATTGAAATAAGTGTCTGTAGACGCAAAGTAGTGTGTTTGAATGTATGGTCTTCTTTTTCTTTGTTTGGTGGTGGCCTATGCTAAGTGTCTTTGTTTGGTTTTCTTTGTTTTGTTTGCATGTATGGTATGGGAAAAGCCCTAGTGTCAAATGTTGACTACTTAATGCTATGCTAATATAATAATTCAGAAAGACGAATTGGATTTTTGATTTGTTCTGAAAATGAATGTGAAAGTGGAAAGAAGGTCTCCGCGAAGTGTACTACTGGAGATGTGCTTATTAAGCCTTTCCAGCTCTGAAGCTTCCTTCAAAGAGTAGGAGAATACAATACGTCTGCGCCGTCTTAAATACCAAAGCCTCAATCTTGCTAGTTCAGTTCGTGTGTTTGACGCTTCACTAGCGTGCGTAGAAAACACTTTCACACGTTATTGATCATCACAGAAAAGTGAAACGTTTTGTCTTTCACAAAGTATCCCCGCTGCGCGCCCCTACTTCCTTTCGGTAACCGTGCCGTCTACCTAACCGGTAACAATGGGGATAGACTTGATAGGGACAAAGAAAGAGGTGATCTAAAGCGAGTGCTCTACCTCATGCTCAACGCGTTGCTCAGACAGCTGATAGCGAACAGGTTATGGCACGTTCAGAAGCTACAAGTAACTGGGCACCAGCTCTCGATTCTTCCTTTCGCCGTGGACCATAGAAGCGATGTGCTCAAGAGCGGCGTCAGGGGTGTTTGTTGGCCTTATCCAGTGTGGCAGCATCAATTACGAGATCGAGCCTTTGGCGTAGCTGCACCGTTTACAAATTCACAATCAACATGCGGCTGTTACGGCCTGGGCTCACCACGGCTGAAGCACAGCAAGCCCGATCTTTTGCTGACTGGGTCCTCAAGCTTGGGGGCGGGGTACTGCCTGGAAAACATCTGTTTGGTTCGGTGGATGCTGACTGGATGGAAATACCGAGTGATCTATTGATAGTTTCTGATGGTGACAAAGAGAAGGCTATTGTGGATGCTGTTTATACCGATTTTCATAGATTCTTGACAGATCCTGCCTACTTACGGGGTAGAGCGGTCGTCACCCAGGGTGTTGATGTTCTAAATAACATTGTGCTCGATATGGTGCCAGGAGAGCTCAAAACATACCTCAGTGCAGCCTCAATAAGTGCCTCAGAAACTGTCATTCAAGACCTTCATCTCATGTTCCCAATAGAGTACCTTAACACTCTTGCACCCACCCCGCCTCATGCGCTCACGCTGAAAATCGGCAGGCACGCCTATCATGCTGTTACGAAACATTGACCAACCTAATGGCCTGTGCAATGGTACGAGATGAATTGTCACCTCGCTAGCAAATCGGTTCATTAAGGCAGAAGTCATCACTGGCAGTGCAACTGGATCGCATGTCTATATACCCAGAATCATCTTTCACCACAGAGACAAGAAGCTTTGGTCCTTCAAAGTAACCAATTCCCCGTCCGTCTATGCTATGCCATGACGATCAATAAAAGCCAGGGGCAGACTTTGACCTATATTGGTGTTTACCTACCGCGCCCAGTCTTCTCGCATGGCCAGCTGTATGCCGCAGTGTCTCGCACTACTTCACGGCAAGGTTGAAAGATACTACTTATATCGAATCAAGACGCCAAACATTATGACCACACAAAGAACATAGTATACACTGAGATATTGACAGATTGAGGTCCCCGCTGCGCGCCCCTCGTGGGCATGACATCCCAAACTGAAGTCCGATCAGAATTTCCTGATCAAAAGTCTGATGTGTATTGGATCCGCTCTTCTGTTAGCATGAACACATGAATGAGCTTCCTATTCCTTATTCTGCAAAATGAGAACGCCCCTTTCTTAAGACTACCAAGCCCTCTCGAATTAGTTCTACGATAGAAGCTTTGAAGGTAGACCCGGGTAAAAATCTTTCACTCACTGAGAAGTGAAAACCTGTGACTATATCGTCCTGAAGACGGATGCGACGGGAAGAAATGGCATTGAGAAGTGTTGCTAACTTGACATTGAGGTTTCGGCATAACAAAGCTTGCACTGTCTTTTCGCACTTAGGCGCACAGCGTGCCGTTGGTAATGATTCGACTACGGTGCCGCAAATTCGCAAGCTGATCCGTCGGTTTCGTTCTTCTTCATTGGATTCCAAAAGAATGACTTCGTTAGGATTGAAGAATTGCTGCAATTCTTCCTGAATAGACTCGATTCTCCCGTCGAAAGTTTCTTTGAAAGTCTGACCAAAGCTCTTCCGACTTAATATGAGAAAGCCTATAAAACAAGCAGCTACTATCATTTCTTCATTATAGATTAAGATCTTCTTCGAACTTAATGCACAAATAGATAGAATAGCAGCAAATAGCATATTTCGAGACTGCATATCCAACTCCATCTCATTAGGTAAAGGTTATCCGTATCTATCTTTCCGCAACGGAACGGGCAGTTTTGTAGGACACCCGGCGGCCAAGTCCAAAAAGCGCCAGAAAGAAGAGAACACAAAAGGAGAAAAGCACTTTGTCTTTGGTCCAGTTATGTTTAACCTTGAATGCAATTGAGAAATTCGACAGCAATAGTCCCTCGGACTCTCAAAGTAATAACGAAAATGGCTAATCCAATAGCAGATTCTGCAGCTGCCACTGTTAGAACTAATAAAGCAAATAATTGACCCATCATATCATCCAAAGAAACGGAAAAGACCAAAAAGTTCAAATTGACAGCTAATAACATTAATTCAATTGACATTAACATAATCAGAAGATTTCGTCGATTAAGGAGGATTCCCCAAATACCTACAAGAAAGATGATCATTGCAAATGTGAAATATTTGATAGGATCCATTGAAGAAAATCAGATAGATGTCAGAGAAATTCAAATTATGTGAGGCCTGACGTTCTTCATTCACTGTTCTTGACTTTGGTATTTACTAACGTTCCGAACTGAGCTATCACATAAATGCTCAAAAAGGAGGTACCAATTGGCAACGGACACGTCAAAGGAGAGGCGAAAGCGAAAAGACAATGGTTTGTTATGTGCTATATACGAAATTCCTCTATGATATAAAGACCCAGTCCCTTATAGCAGATCAGTAGGGATTCGAATTTCCACTTTATAACCTTAAGACTTTTCCTAGGGCCTCAGGAGTCCATTCATTTTGGTTTTTCATTCCACTTTCTTGACAGAACACCCAACTCCACGGATTGATTTGCCCTTGCTTGATCTATGCCCGTAACGAACTTTCGATTCAGAGAAATCCACTTTCGTGTGATGCAGAACCTTCATCAGTGGTTCAACAGCCAAATCCCCTATACATGCATGGTACTCTCAACGACAAAATAGACGTCTTTCCTAATACTTCCCTACAGAACGGACAGTCCAGAAGGATAGCCACGCCACGGTGACCAGGGGAGAGGCAGCCCCGGTGTCTGAGTTGGCCCCAGGAAAGCTTGGCTCCCCTCCTGCTTACTTTTGCGAGGGCCCTTGCCGCCTATAGATATATATGGGATTTCCCAGAAAGAAAGCATCTTCCTATTTTCTCCCGGCATATTCAAGAAGCCCAGAGGAGCAGGAACATCAAGCATACTAGAATAGTGCTTCACTTCAAACCAGGCGGCTGTTCAAACCTGGGTAGCCCTCCCCTAAGTGGCTTATGTCTACTTGGGACCAGAGATTCCCCGCTGCGCGCCCCTTGTGCATCAACAAATCTTTTGCATCTCCTCACTCCTCAGATGTGGCGGTACCTTATCTTCTGAGTTGCACTTCAAATAAATAAACAATGCACGCGTCATGGCTTGAATTTGAACAAGACAAGTGCGTGAGAGGTGGGTTGGTTAGTATTGTTTACTGCTTCCGAAATCCACTTATTAGGTCCCTACCTACAGGGAATCGTCACTATCATCTTTGATTCTTGTGCTTCTGTTTATTACCATAAATGAACTTAATACAATGCATCTTTCCAAAATAATGATACTGGTACTTGCCCCCGCTGCCTGAAAGATGATGAGGGTAGAGTCACTGCTATGTCATCTCCAATCTGTTTCTTGAATAGCGGAGTCATCATGTAGAGGAGTCGCATAAAGCTTCGCGTAACTAACTCATAAAAGACTGAGACCAATCTCTAAAGACAAAAGGTGCATATGGAGAACGTAGCGGAGATGCGGGTACTGCACCTAAAGAAGGAAATGGGCCACAGTCATGTCAAAATGCGCAAATAGCTCAGTAGCCGGTCAGATGTGCTTTTGCTGTAGTGTCTGGGGGTGTGTGCAAGTGTGTGTCTGTGGCCTCGGCATCAGGTATTTCTGCTGTCGGTAGGTCATTTATGGGGAAGTGAAGAAAGCAGCTTCTTACAGTATAGGGCTAGTTCTTAGGTCAAATCTCACCAAAGTAGGAGTTCAAGAGGGGCGCGCAGCGGGGGTCAAGAAAGATGTCTAATATGTAGAAGTTGGTGCTTAGGTAATAGTGATTTCTTGTTACTCAGTCAAAGACTAGGCATGACTTTCTGACTCTGGTATTGCTCACTTGGAATTGCTTCCTTACTGTTTTTCTGAGAATTAGGTCTGTTGACTAGTAGTTAGGCAATATGCAGTAGTTGTGACTAGGGCAAAGCGAGTGGAGGTATTCCTTTATGTTGAATAGGGCTTTGGTTGTCAACGAGATGGCATAGGCGGGACTTGGGTAACTCTCTCTATAGAAGCCACCTTTCCCATTTCGTCAGCCTACAAGAAATCCCCCCTTGGTCATCAGTAAACAAGGGAAGTAGCACTAAGCGACTAAGAGCGGAGGAAAGACCCGCATAGAAGATAGGTGTAGACCTCTGTACATAGCATCTGGTAAGGACTTGATGTACCACAACTATCATACGAGACCTCTCCAGAGGAAAGAACATCAAGCGAAAGCAAAACTCGAATAGAAGTATGCTTCACCACTGGCGAAAAGACCTCATTGAAATCCACGCCTTCTACTTGACTATAGCACTTACCAACCTCGCCTTGTATCGGATACCGGCAGTGTCGTCCTTCTTCTTGAACACCCACTTGCAACCAACCACTTTCTGCCCTTTAGGCAGCTCCACAAGTGTCCAAGTCTCATTCTTTGGAAGAGATTTGATCTTCTCCTCCATAGCGGCAGTCCACTTTGCCGTTTCACATGAAGCTGTTGCCCCCTTGTAGGTCGAGGGCTCACCAAACTCAACCTCTTCGGCCACAGCCAAACAATAGGCAAAATCTGAGTACCCGTACCTGGTAGGTGGTCTAATTGTCCCCCTAGCTCGATCTCTTGCCAAAGCATAAGGTTGTTGCCCCTTCCCTTCTGACTCTCCTCATCCGATTCATCATCGTCAGTATGAGAGTCATCATCATGCTCCAAATTAGGCGGAATCACTTGGCCGATAAGTAATGTCAAACTCCACCTTCTCCGTGACCGTCTCATCCTCCTTAATAGCCGGCTCGGGCACTTGCTCCTTTGCCCGTAGCATAGCCGACTCATCAAATGTAACATCCCTTGAAATGATGAGCTTAGGAGCTTTCGGATCTGGACACCACAAACGAGACCCCTTCACACCTGAAGCGTACCCAAGAAAAATGCATTTCTTTGCCCTGGGCTCGAGCTTCCCATCATTTACATGTGCATAAGCGGGACATCCAAACACCCGCAAATTCGAGTAATCCGCTGGTTTACCCGACCATACTTCTTCGAGTGTCTTGCACTCAATGGATGTGTTTGGAGAGCGGTTCACCAACCAGCAAGCAGTGTTAATGGCTTCTGCCCAGAACTCCTTGCTCAAACCCGCATTAGAAAGCATACACCGAGCCTTCTCGAGTAGTGTCCGATTCATCCGTTCAGTCACACCATTATGTTGTGGAAGAAGCCCAGCAAAAGAAGCAGTCCCCGCTGCGCGCCCCTGAGCTTCGGGCATATCCGAGTCCGAACTCTCATAACCACTTCCATCACTACTTCGAGAGCCACCATTTCCTTCAGAACCGCTCTGAACTCCTATAAATCAACCGTACCATCGCCATCCTTGTCAAACTGAATGACCAAAGCATTGGCTGCATAGGTGTTTGTTGAAATAGGGCCTTCTTCGACTGAGGAGTAGATCAGATTCTCTCGTTGAGAATCGCTTCTACAGTACGGCAGCCACATCTTACTACAGACGTGTACTTCTCGATCCTTAGAGCAATGAGCCCCCATGAGAACCACGGGAGGAAAGCGCGTTAATACCTTAGGGGCCCCTAAGACGCCAAGGACTGATCGGAGGGGATTTTGCACTCGATAATACTTCTTATATTGAAAGTGCTTGCTCGTGACAACTAGACTCGCACACTCCAGAATAAGCTAGAAAAGACAAAAGAGGGAGCTTGTGACTAAGTCGCTAGGGAGACTCAGACTAACCCGAGGTCAGGGCCCGTAGACAGTGGATGGCGTCCCGCTCACTGGGAACTCTTTATTCTTGTCCGGCATATTCAAAGTGTTGAAAGAGGTGACAACTCTTCCTTTGCTTGCGTGAAGTACCTAGCGTTTCATAACTGGACTGGTGAGAGCTCTCAATCGAGAACAAGATAACCGTCATCTGTTTTCAGAACCCGACGATGCTTTCTGGAGAATCTCCCACCCAGGTGGATGTTTTCCCTATATCTCACTCAATAGCGTTTCAGAAATGGAATAAGCGCCGGGAGGAGGCGCCTATAGAAAGCGTATCCTTTTATTGCTTTTCATAAGCCCCCTGAAGAATTAGCGAAGCTCGCCCCTTCTGCTTTTCCAACCCCTGGCAGGTAGTGCGAAGCAAGGCGATTACTCGTATTACTTCGTTCCAGCATTATCTTTATTTTCAGCAGAACTTCCCCTTCCAAAGAAGGGCCAGTAGGCCAACTGTGTGAATTCCTTAGCTTCACAGGTTGTTTTCTTTGTTTATTCGGTTGACACCCCAATCCCAGTTCTCGCTGACTCGCGTTAACCAAAGGGTTCACTGCTATGGAGCTACGAAAGCGTGGAGAGCGCCGGAGACAAAACGAAAGGGCCGCTCCCCTGATAACATGGTAACGAACCCCGGTTCTCCCAATAAAGGTTCCGATTCGGAACTGAAGCGTGAGAGACAAACGGAACTCAAACTGGGCGGCCATGGGTGGAAGGCGTCAGCGAACTTATTCTTTGTCCTGGGCATATAACCTGAAGGTTATTCTTCTGAAACGGAGTCTCAGCTCTTCTAGATACCGATGATACGGCACTAACCTGGGATCTTTTGTCCTCCACTCCCCCGCTGCCTGAAAGATGATGAGGGTAGAGTCTACATACACATCGACATCTCTTATGTTCAAATAAAGTGCTGCCCCAATGATGCAAGCTTCGTATTCTGTCATGTTGTTTGTGCAGGAAAATGGAAGTTTCACAGAGAGAGGAATCAAATGAGAGGAGACCAGAACTCCATTTCCGAACACAGCTCCGTCAAAGTCCAATTTCCAGTTCGGGTGCTCGTCTGAATCCTAGTCTGCTGTGAATGAAACTGACTCATCCGGGAAATAGGTCCCCGCTACGCGCCCCTGGTGTATATACTGACTACTTGACCTCACAAGCCTACTCTGGCGATCCAGATCTCTGAACAAGTCAACAACTAGACTCTTCGTCGTACCTTCTACCTACCTCTTCTAGAGTTCCCTTTTCTTATCCAAAGTGGAGTCGGTATCAAAGTCAATGAGGCAGGGCATCAAAATCAAAAACATAGTCCCAGAGGTACATTGGAGCACTACAATCTACTGAACCAAAAAGAACTCAACAGGTCCATCGTGAATATGGAGACCCATTCCTCAGGAGTCGCAACTGCACCATGAGAGTTCTGAGCATACAGTACAGCTGAACATTCATCCCACAACATAGTTCTCTTGTTACGAAAGAACTTCCCACAAAGAGGAGTCATTGTTCCTTTGTAGCGCGCATCTTCATCTTTCTTTCAATAACACTTGCACCCCGGTACCGCAAACCAAGAACAATAGCAAATTATTCAGCACTAGGCAGAAAAAGAGAACCCCCGCTGCGCGCCCCTGAACTTTCAGAAAGCAGATAATCAATTCCATGGTCGTCGCTCATTTCCAGAATTGGATGAATCCCGGCCATTGGATGGCTGACTTGGATCGGCCTACTTCATACATACCTCTATTTCCAATCAGCAGTGGCTTCTTTCTTTCCTACAATCGCACTGGCGCGTTCCATTCGTCCTACCTCTTCTTTGTCGACTGCATACCGGCGGGCGCGTTGGAAGTGGTTGTGGAGAAAACAGACTATGGCTTCTTGTTATTCAAATAGTTCCTCTTCGAACCCACGCCCAAGACGTAGAGGTGCACTGCAAAGCCCTCATAGGCTGACTACTTCCTAGAATCTGATGAAAGCTAGGCATTTTCATCAGCGTGCAAAAGCCCCCACCACACATTCTTACTAGGGCTCCTCTGAAAAGAGAGTCCCCACGGCTGTCTTCTCGTTCTTCATCCAATCTTGCTTCCGCTTCTCGTAATGTGCCAGGGGCGCGCAGCGGGGGCATTGAAAAGTGAGATCAAGTTAGTAAACATGGAAATTTCGACATACTTCAACCTCCGATTCGCCGAGTCTACATCAAATGTCAATGCATTGAGAACTCCAAATTTGACTCGTTGGTCCGTCTTTCCTACCTCATTTCCGTGATTTTCACCTTCCAAAGTTCCTAGCGGGTGGAAACTACTACATATCAAGGTAAGGAACTTAGTAAGTCAAGGCAGGAACGGATGAAACGGATGAAGGAGTAGATTCTGGCAAGAAGTCTTAGGATTGTCTAGTTGATGTCGAACCTGGGCAAGGATATTACTGCTTTGGGTCCAGGGAATTCTGGGTCGACAAATTCTTTTTGAGTCAGGATTTGAGAAAGAGGTGACATAAGTAATGTTCAGGACTCTCGGGGCATGGATGAAAGACCGCTTCCATCTCTATACGCCAAAGCACTTACTTACTATCTCTTTTTTCTATATCATCTTTCTGTCCTTTTTGAAATCCTTAGAGCTCGTTCTATACTGCGCTTGCGGATTGAATCTGATTTCTCAGTTCTGTTAGCATTATTCCTTTCAGTTGGCTTGAATTCCATCTCTTTTTGTCTTTGTTTGCGAGAGTGACTCAGTCTCATCTGTCAAAAGACATTCCACTGGCGCTTTGTATTCAAAAAAACAAGAAAAAGTGAAAGAGCGGTTCTACTTCACTTAATGTATGTTGGTTGAAATTCTCTCAATAAGATCGAGATTATGGTCTGATATGAGAGGAAGAGTGATCAAAGGTAGTAGTTGGCAACCGGGAAAGAGTAGGGCAAGGTGAGAATCTCACCAAACATATGTATTTGCTTTCATGTAGGCAAGCAGGTTACTACGCCGATATGTGATATTACTCACTCCTCTCTTGTCTTGAGGTAACCCACCTTTGCTTCAGTTCATTGCTATTTTGATGCCCTATCACGTTCTAGTATGGTATTGTGCATATAGTAGATATCATAGCACATAAAGTGTCAAATGACTCGGTGACTTAGCAACTCATGTAAGATCGCCCAGCTCACATGAAAGGTCGTCCTACAAAAGACGCTTTCCCCACTAGCAGCTAGCTACTACTGGTCGACATTCCTAAGCTAAGGCAAACCTGAGCACTTCGGTAAGGAAGACACCCATCAAATGGAAGTTCTACCCAGCAGTCGACTCGGCCTCTGCTATCCACTCAGTTACTCAAAATCAACCCAACGTCTTTGGCATAATTCTACATAGATACATTCCCAGCCAGTGGTGGATTGAGCCGTACCCCTCGCGCACGATCCCGAGCTCGAGCGTTTCGGTGATGTCTTTACAAAAAGCCTGATGGGTCAGTTGATAGATTCAAAGCCCGGCTAGTGGCACAAGGGGGGACCGCAGCGCTATGGCATTTATTATGATGAGACTTATAGTCCAGTTGTTCAGCCTGTTACAATTCGGGCACTCCTCGCTATTTATACATCTCATAATTGGCCGGTCCATCAATTAGATGTGCAAAATGCCTTCTGGCATGGGTATCTTGATGCTGAAGTTGACATGCTCAAACCACATTTATCGTATGTTTGTAAGCTCAACCGTGCATTGTATGGGGCTGAAGCAGGCTCCTAGAGCTAGCTTGGTTCCAACGCTTTACTAGCTTCTTGTCGCAGCATGCTTTTTCTTATAGCAAATCATACCCTCCTTTTTCTACGCACCGAGCAGGAACGAAAGCAGCTAGCCTCGCTTGCTAAGTAAGAAAGAGAAAGATTCGCTAGTTAGATATAAGTAAGATACTGAAAATCAATATAAGCTGAGGCCAATTTAGTTCAACCAGTTATGGTCGCGCGCCCTCACCAAATCGTCAGTACTATACTATACTGAACTGACAACCCTCGGATTTCTTCACTTCAATGTCATCAATGCCAACGCCAAGAAATCAGGATTTCTAATCAAAGAATAGAAGAAAGCGCCGCTGTTTATATATCACCTCGCGCGGGTTCCCTATGACCAAGGTGAAACCGATCATGGTACACTGAAGGGAGCTTAGCTCTCACCAGTTTAGCTACCTGAACCACTTTGACTCGATCTTGGTCCACTAAGGGCTGAGTTTGCCTAGGCAGACCAGAAGGTGGGCATTATATGATACTTTCCAACTGAGCCGACGATAACTCTTTTTGTCTTCTAATAAGGCCTAGAATAGAAAAATAAGAGTCTTATCAAATTCCATTCCTGACTCCGGTGAATCAGAACTAGATGTTCCTGGGCCTGGAAAACCTGTCCAGTTCATGCCTTGAATTAGCTGTAATTGTTCTTCCTTCCTCTGCTTCTGTTGCTTCCTCATTGCAAATTCCCTCCTCGGTTGGTATTTCACTGGTACCACCCGCAATGCTCAGAGGCAGGTCTTCGACATGCTCCGGCAAGATCTCGCTTAGCATCTGCTGCATCTTCTTTACCAGCGAAGTCCAAATTTCCACTAATAACTGGAGTTTTGAACTAATATCTGGGCTTGAAGTGAAGAAGTCCGTGGATTTGCTGGTTGATGCTTCGGCACTTTGGTGCACGACATTGCTCTGATTCCGAAGGAACCCTACTTTCAAGGACTTTAGACTATCTCGTGTTGTCAAACTATCTCAAAGTGTATTGCGAAGCTTATTGCCAACAGAATGAAACCTCTGCTGCCTCACCTTGTGGGAAAACAACAGACGGCTTTTGTGGAGGGGCGCGCAGCGGGGATCTAAGTCCAGAGAACATACGTAATTAGAGTACTAATGATGATCAAAACTTTCTAAATAGAGTCAGAACTCCCCCTTCCTTGGCTTGGCATAATTCACACCTAGAATCAGTCGAAATTTGTCCTATAACTCTTTCCCCATTCGTCCAAATTGGCCCATGGACCAGGGCCCAAGCATGCAAACGCACCTTCTGGAGAACACGCAGCTTACAAATCAAAGACCAAATAGGATGAAGCTGTTGGGAACTTGCCGAAACCGAGATCGCCTTGAAAGCCTCCTTGACCGTACAAGCTCCAGACTGAGCCTTGATCCAGCTCATCTGGTCATTCACAGTCGCCGCTGGATTGACGCAAATAGGAGTAATCTTCGATTTCATAGTACCAGGTAAGTAATTGAAAAACTCCTCAAATTTGCCCCATCAATAGCTGAAAACTGTTCGAGTTCTATCATTAACCGGCGCACAGACCCAGTTGCACAACGGATTAACGGACCACACCCAGTCCAGTCATCCCCCCAAAATGGTGGTTCCCACTCCGCACCACCTTTCGAACTTCTTCCGAAGAAGATCCGCTTCTGGCGCTTGGTCTACGCAGGGAGGAAGTGTTCGGAACTTGATATAAGTCGTGACTTGGTACGGAAGGAACATGAGAAGAAGGGGCGCGCAGCGGGGGTAGACACTCACTCAGATCTACAACTAACAATCGATATTTTAGAACAGGATCGGCCTTTTCATTCATAATCACAATGTCCTAGGACCGGCTACACGAACTACAGGACCGTCCAGATAGAGGACAGTCACACCCAGGCTAGTTGCCAAAGGATGCCACTTAGATTAGAGACCTACTTTTCAGAGATCCACCTCCCTCGCATTTCCTATTCCGATTGCTCCAACTCCGACTTAGCACAAAACCTTGAAGGTCTTTCAAATCCAAGCAGAGATCAAAGCTTTCGGTCAAAGAGATTCGGAAGCCACAGAATTAGCCTCTGGAAATTACCCCATCAGCGTCTAGGAACACGTCTCCCCTTACAGAAATTGGGGCATCTCCCAGCTTACAGCTATAATTTACCACTTCCTCAGATCTAACGGTTTACCCAGATCCTAAACTTCCCCAATTCCCTTGAAGAAGAAACTGAGCCCCTTTTTCGAAGATAGAGCCTACCTTGAAGGATGTTGATCTGACGGTTGGAATGACTCAAATAAAGACTGATTAACACCAGACCAAGCCTGATGTTTAGATAAAGGGTCAAGACTGCAGGCGGGGAATTCTCGAGTTACACCCGATCACACCTTTGTCTGCTTAGTCCACTTAGCCTCGAAACCGACAGAACCCTTCCAACAGGCCTAGAGTTTGACCCACGGAATCGAGATCACCTTCCCCTCCGTACCACTAGTATTCATTCGTGTCAGATTCATGGATGGATGTTCTGAACTTGACCTGATGCCCTTACGAATGGTATCTCTTCCGGATGAGTGAGTGAGTGTGTGCCCCTTTGTTTAGCGCAATATCAGGATCCGACTTGAAACAATCCCTTACCTGGCGTACTACGAATCTCCCCTGTATCCTGAGTGGCATCCCATTCGTTTCCCGGGCAATTCTTCGTCATGCGCGACTGACCGAAGTCAGAAGTGCTAGTGCGTGGGCGGTGGGGTACCCAGCGCTTAGAGGCTGGTCTGCTCGGTTGCAGGGTGGGCGCTTTCTACTCCTATCGAGCCGAAAGAAGCTCTGGGACAAGACTGCCAAGTCATTGGGAGCACTGGAAGCAATGAATAGGGAAGCTTATCTATCTCACCATCACAAGACCTGATATAACATATGCAGTAAGTGTGCTTAGTCAATTCATGCAGAATCCTTCCAAATATTAGATGCAAGCTGCTTATAGACTTTCCAGAGGTATTTCTTCAAGGAACCAACCGGGCAAAGGTGTTTTCTATGCCACATCGAGCCTTGGAAGGAAGTGTTGAGAGATGCAGATTGGGCAGCTGATCCAACTGTACTGTACCATCTCCACTGGCCTGTGGTTTTCACGAAAAAGACGATCAAAGAATGGAGAGGTTGGGGCAGTCTCGAGTGAGGAGAAGAGTGAACGAATGAATTCCATCAAGCCGATCCCAATGAATGGAATCAATGAACAGACAGATGATTGAAGGAAGATTCGGGACATCAAAAGAGAGGAAGCCGAAGCCAGCTTATCCAGGAAGTCCATTGAGCGATGAAACCTATTCTGCGCAAGTGTTTGTCGAGTCAGCCTAGATATCTGAGGGGTCGAGTCTGTCCGCCGATGATCAGACGGATTCTACGAGAAAATCAACATAGACGGGACCAGTTAGTGACTGAGTATTGGTCGCAACGATTCCTCTCCGATCGAAAGGAGTACGAGGTGTGCATGCTGAAAGCGTGTTGAGCTTCCTTTGGTTTTTTGCCCGAGGTCTTTGACGCAATCGCCAGAACCCGAGAGGCATTGGATTCAGGGGGTGCTAGGACAGAGATGAAGCCAAGATGTACGAAAGGTACAGGGAAGTCGGGTGGAGAACTCCAAGTAGCCCTCAAGCTATTTGATTATTCGATATAGGTGGGAATAGTGAAAGAAAGAGAAGGGGAAAAAGCGGGCTTCTTATTGGTGAATCCCGGTGATAATGTTTCTGTAATAGGCGATCGAATGGAATGTGAGACTACAGTAGAATGGGTCTCCTTTTGCTTAGTGAGAACCGCTTGAAAGAACATCCAGATTTGACTCTGAATAGTCACCATCTGACTTGCGCTACTACTTCTTTTTAGCCTTAGCCAGTCCCTTTTGGGTGTGATCCACGTTTGGTGCCCCTGCGTGTCGCATCCGCCTCGTATACTTGGAAAGGGGAGCTTAGCCTAGGATTCGTTTCAGACTTCGCTTAATCAGTTAGCTCGGAATCGGTTAGGTTCACCTAGATGCTTGTTTGTAGAAGCCTCGTAGAAGGAGTCAACAGCTGGGAATGCGCCGCTGCTCTCTTTCCATTTGGCAAGAACCATGGTTGGAGGGAAGTGTCTATTCGTCTTTCCAACCGTGGTATTTGTGGGAAGAGATCTGTTCTCCACCAACTCTGGAATCTCTTGGCCCGGCTGGCTTTTGTTTTCAATCTTTGCTTCAGGGGCAGGCAGCGAAAGAACAGGGGACTCCACTGGCTTATCAAATCAAAAAGAATTCCAAGATGAAAGAATGCATTATCCAATCAGTCAGTCAAGAAAGAAGGAAGAGTTCGCTTCGCCCTTATCTAAAGAAGATCCGTTTTCTCCCCATTTGAGCTTGTTCGTCACCTCGGTTCAGTTCACTCAGAGAAGTAATGCACGGTAATGACGGCAGATAAGGCCAATCATTAGACTCCAGTTTGCCCAACGTCATGTGCCAGATAGATTAGCTTGCGCTTGGGGGGAAGTCATTGACACAGGGATGGCTGCGGGTTATGATCATATATGCGGGATGTAGTTGATTTGAGATGTTCACTTCCTAGTTAGTTGAGAGGCTAGGTGTCGGACTAGCATAGGGATTCGTAGCAGTCAGTCAAGGAGTTTCCTTATGTAGGTCAGAGCTCTATGACCTCCATTAGTAGCCTCAGATAAGAAGTGCTATTACCCCCGCACTGTGTTTGCTCCGGTAGAAAGTAAGCTGATTCAGTTGGGGGCTTGATGTGAAACCACGGCGAAGACGGACGACTGCGCATCTCATTCATCCAGTCAGCTATCGTCCCTATTTGATCTATGAAGCTTATGTTCAGTAAGCCCTTTGATCCTCAGTACCATCTTCCATGTACCGCTTCTTCCACCTCTTCTGAGATTGCCTTGCCCTTTGCCAACTAGCTTGCTTCCAAATTCTACATCATTGGGATCCAGATACGGGCTCCTGAAACGGACTCGGCTACTAGTGAACCTTTTTTCATTTTGGCTAAGCACTTCAGTCCCATGCATAAACGTCTCTTTGAAATTGTGGTACGACCCTCAACAACAATAGCCGTTTCTCCCTATTCGATTCAAATGGAAAGTACCTGCTTAAAAGCTCCCTTATCTCCACTCCAAAAGTGCTATCATCGTCAGTGTGACTCAACCTGTGAGTTCTCCGGCCAGAAACCAGCTGTGGGCTTGATGCGAAACCAGATCGTGCCAGCTCTCTGCAGTATCTTCAAACCCACGACCATTCATCAATGTTTTCAGTGAGATTCGTTTCTCCATTCTCAACTACTTCCCAGCTAATATAAGTTTTCAACCCTTCCTCGATAACTTTGGTGTTCTTCCTCTCGGCTTTCCTCTTGAGCAGCCAAACTTTGTTCAGTGCGTTCATCTGTTATGTTTCTTTCCGTCTCGATAATCTCATTTGTCTTTATTATTGATTGATTGACAAGTCGATTATGTACGTTTGTTTCGGACTGGTTTTGGTCATTACTAACCATTTCCAGTATGGAGTCTTTAGTATTGCTTATAGAGAGATTTCTCGCTTCGTTATTGGTACGGCTACTAGGAAGCTCTGAACTTGCATGACTCGTGAGAGTGCTTTCTCTTCTTAAGCTGAATCCTTCCCTAGTTCAAAAGAAATGTCTTGTCATAATTGTGGAAGAGTAGCCAAAACATGGATGGAAAGTTTCTTGTTCCCCGCTGCGCGCCCCTGCTTTCTCTTTCTTTTCTAGAGTGAGCAATATGAACGCTAGCAGATGTCAGTGTTTCTTCCAAAATGTTGTGCAATTTCCAGACATATAGCGATACAAATCAAATTGTACCTAAAACCAGAGACAGAATTGGGCTGTCTAATCAAACCAAGCTCGCTATCCACCAAAGACTAGGGTCTCTCATCATCAATTGATCTCGCATTCCGTAACACTTCGGTTAGACATTGACCCCCGCTGCGCGCCCCTCTCTTCCCCTTCTTTGACGCCCAGACCATCAACCTTGGGCAAAGCAAAAAAGAGAATCTCTGGGGACGGCGGACGACTTGACCATAAGGTCGTATGTTTCCGTGAGCAGTAAGCAGCGGATCTCCCCTTTTTTTTGGGGAAAGCTGGTGGCCCCTTTGGCGTTTGAATTCTGTGGGGCGGCCGCCTATCATAGTTCGGTAGATCTGGTAGAGGTGGTTTTCGTTTACCAGCGCGTAGGTAGTCAAAGTTCCTATGACCGAGTCTTTCTGGCCCCTGTGAACATCTTTTCTTAATGTATTAAAGAGGGCCTCTCTAACCGGTTCCAAAAAAGTGGTAGGTTTCCATCCACTAACAACGGCTATTCCTGGCTCGGCTCCGATAACGCAATTCCGGGAGGAGTCGGTAGTAGGGCACTGGATCCCTTCGGACCTGGAGAAGGTGTGAGGCTGGGTCAGGGTTTGGTGAACCAACAGGTCGCTCCTCTAGTTTCAGTCTCGGGCCCCTTTTTCGTTGCCTAGGTTACACCTTCGGAATACCCCAGACGGGGATTTCGCTCTACTCCCCCCAATCTTCACTTTACGCCACGCCGACTCTCCGTCGTGGAATTAGACCAAGGGGAATGCCCATAGGACCCCTTCTCCCCGCACTTCTCTTTCACACTAGGAGATCGAGACACAGCCTAAGGACTATGGGGACAGTTTCCCCCCAAACTACATAGAGGGTCTGACAAAGTCTATAAAGATCAATTCTCGGTAGTAGTCCAGTCGCACCCAAACAATAATATTCCAGAGGAAAATGCACCTAAGATCAAATATTTTAAGCCGGCTTCCGTGGAAAATTCAGACTTTCTTTTTGATGCTGCGATCACATAAAAACATAAACTTTGAAGCTCAATAGCTAAATACATGGCAATGAAATCATAAGCCGAGATCATTAAGAGCATACTGCAAGTAGAAAGTAGAATTAAGACAATGAATTCAAAAGCATCAAACCTCTCTTTTTCGAAAAAATCGAAACACATCGAAATGGTACCAGCCGTACTTAATAATAGAAGGATTTGGCAGAAATATGTGAAATTGTCCCTCCTCAAAAAATGATTCCAGAATAAATGGGCAATAGTTAGGAGAGGTGCGCCAGCGGCGAGCAGAAGCAAGGTTATTAGATACCGAAGGAAAGCCCGGCCAGAACCACACGTGCAAGTTTCCCTGCATGTGGCTCGTCCATGATAACTTCTGCGGATTTGCGTGAACTAGTGGACTTAGTTGGGGAATGCTCCTTTTGAATGAGCGAACCTTTTTTTTGGTCAGAACTGGTTAGGAATAGGCGCCACGAGACCAGCCCAGATCCAGTCAGGCCTAGCTTGGAGTAGGAGTGTTGCGGGAGTCGGGTTAGGGAAGTTGCCTCAGAGAGGAAGCCCCCCCAAACCTACCAGGGCCCATTGAGCGCAGCTAAGCTAATATGCGCCAGATAAAGCGCCAGGAGGTCAGCTCTGGAACGAACATATTGCATTGCCATAACAAATAGGCTCACTCTATCTCTAAATTGTCTATCCTGTGTTCGAGAGGGTCCCCCACTCGGCTGCACCTCGAGGTGCATTTAGTTTGATCACTTGAGGCCCCACTCCATGGCACTTTTCGCTCATCCATTCAGCCCACTCAGGCGCGGCTAGCCCTTTCGCATTATCATCTACCGCCCTTTCTTTCCTCCCGTCCCTTCAAGCATTCAGATCGTCGTATGTATGTTCGACTTCGGTTGCCGGTGCAATAGAATAGGTAGGAGTACATTATGGCAGGATCAGTCACCAAACCTACCCTCCCCCAAGAAGAATTGTGCTATGCCCCCCCGAGATCCTTATAGAGCAAAAGACTGGTGATCCCTAGGTTGCAGCGCGTCCGGTCGTGAACTCCCCGCTAGCTGCCGCCGTTTCTAGGACCGACCGACGCCCCACCTGCACAAGTACCGTAGTAGTCTAGTGTCGGGCGCACATTCATAATAGTGTTCGGACTCATGTGCCTTCCAGAACCAGGGGAGTTCCCTTGTTCCTGCTGCGTACGATTAGCCAGCCTTGCGGCGGCAAAGGGATGAGGACGTCCCCCCATGCTCAGGTTCCCTGCGGTACGGCCACATTAGGTTAGGGAGCTGGGCGATAATATCTCCTCCGCATCCCAAGCGCGCTGCCCCCCTAGGCGCGCAACACTAAGTAATCCAAGCCAACCCACATTACTGACTAACGGTGGATAATCATCTTTCTGAGAGGTACTAAATACAACTCCATGAATGAGCAAAATGAAGGTTGCGTTAATGAGAAAGATCTCTGGGGAAACCGCTAAAAAAAGATTGAACATGTGGGGGGGAGGGGCGCATAGCGGGGATAACGAATTCTGCTTTCATTTTCCCCGTCTTCCAAATCACAGAGTTACTTACGGAATGTCAAATCTTTCTCGACGCTAGCCAGGCCTCACATCAAATTGAAGGGGCCCACCTCCGGCTATATTGACTTCCTTCTCCTTCTATTCTCGAAAAAGGCATCTCACGGTCTAGGCGCTATGAAGGCGAGCAGCCCGGAAAGGCTCCCCTGGCTATTTTGATACCCGGGAAGTCTTCTTTCGCAATAGCAGCTCTTAGAAAGTGGGCTGAGGGTGCGCCTCCTGCGGTCCTTTCAGTGACTCAATTGGCTTCCCTCAGCTCAGACTGGTGTCGCCACCTCTCCCAGGACCAGAATGATTATCCCTAACCGATGGGTCTACATTCATCCCTGAATGTCGTCGGGTACTCTTCACTTCCCCACCATTCTTGTAACCGTCACCTGTAATCCGCGCAGGTGTGTCCGCACCCCCTGGAGTGGACGAGAAAGAAAGGATTTCTCGGAGCAACCCCCCTGGTTACAGACCCAAGAGTTTACCTTCCCGTATGAGCATTCGGTACATGTAGAAGTCCGTGGAAGAGGAAAAGGGTCACTATTACTGAGGATCTCCCCCTAATCTGAGATGGGTCGTCTGAGGGTTCGCCGCGGTTCATTGCTGTGCTTACACACTGGGCTACCCTTCTCCGGAAGCTCCGCGGGACCACCTATCACTAGTCTTCTCGGCCGGAGGGGTTTATTGCACAAAAAGGCCGGGACGCTGGCGCAGAGGGAAGCCCAACGAATATCAGATGCAAAGCCCCGCACCTCATTAAGATCATATTGGCATACTCCCCTAAAAAAAAAAGAGCAGACCCCATTGAAGACGAGAGTGAGGTACAACAAGGCCATTTCCGTCCACCTTCTCACGGAGCCGTACGTGGACGTTACCGCTCATACAGCTCCCAGCCAGCTTGAAGTGCCGCTTTCCTCGTCAAGTCATGGAAGTGTGGATGAATCGACATCAATAGCAGGAAACGGAGATGAGCATTCAGTTAGAGACGGCGATGGCAGGTTCGCCAGAGTCTCGGGTCTTGCGAGCAAGATTGAAAAAAACAAAGCCCTCCTGTCCCCGCTGCGCGCCCCTCTCCATTCTGGGGCTGGCTACCTGACTGCTAACCGCAGAAGGAGTAATGAATCCCCAACGAAGGGGGCATTTTCGGGGAGTAGCCCCAAGTATACTAGAAACTTCCTCTCACATACATTAAGGGAGCCATCGAAAGGTGACTAAAACTCCAGAAACAGCAACTACCCGAGCTAATGATAGAGGCAAGAACACTTTCCAGCCAAGTGCCATTAATTGATCATAACGATATCGTGGAAATGCTGCACGGACCCATATATATAAGAAAAGAAACAGAAGAACCTTGATACTAAACCAGATCGAGCCCGGGATCCTATTGGAAATGGGAAGATCTAGTATAGGCAGCCAACCTCCTAGAAAGAGCAATGTGCATAGACCGGGTGAGTCAGGATGCAGCTCCGTGGACCGCTCGTCGGGCCTGATAGGTGGTGGTCTCACACCCTTCTCAAAGGAACCGTACGTGACACTCTCGCGTCATACGGCTCCGTCCTGGAATCTGGGTTCCCCCTCCGCCTTTCTGGGGCCGATCACCCACCCTCAATCATGATTTCCCGACCCGGCCGAGGATTGTGCATCCTCGGGCTCCACCCCGGGGAACACCCGCCTCCTCAGCACCCTAAAGGCGGACGAGGCAGCCGCCCCGTTTCGGAGGTCGTCTCGCCAAGCATATAACTGCTCGAGAGAGTACTCTCCTCCGGAGGGGGTTTCGAGCGCGCCCGCTCCCCGCGTCCACCAAGCCCCTCCTGGGTCCAGGGCCGCCATCCGTTGTATTATGTCCGCCTTGATCTCGAAGAGATCCTGGGCTTCATAATAGGTGAAATGTGGCGCATAGAGCGTTCGGTTGACCCTTTCCGGTAATGCCACGTCGCCCCCATGAGGAGCCGGGTCAACGGGCCCCCGCAAAAGGCGCTCATAAGTGGAACGTACCGAACTCCCCCCGAGCTCATAGTCGTCGGCGTAGGGGAATGGTACTACCGGGGGAACTTGATGGGACGGAACCGCAGGTTCGGGCTGCGGCTGAGGTGGAGCACCCGCTGGATCTTGGCCCGCGGAGGCCCTCAGAAAGGGATTGACCGCCCTATCCAAATCGTTTTCCCCCTCGTCATTATCCGGGGCAAAGTACCGCTCATCCGGATTCAAGAACGAGAAGAAAAAAAGCAAAACAGGGGCGGTCCTCGTTCTTCCGTGAAAAAGACCGGGGACAAAGAGGGAAAGACAAAGCACAAAAAGGAGAACCATACAAATAACAAAATGTTCATCAAAAAAGGCCCTACCGAAGAGCTTGAGGAAAATAAGTTTGACCATGATGGTTTGATCTTCTCTTTCTATTAGAGGTGGTGAATTAGAAAAAAGAAATACGTTCTTCATTCTTCGAAAAGGAGAATTCTCGCTCCTCTTACTCTTGCTTTATTCTGACCGAAGCTGATAGATTATGAAACCTGAGATCACTTGTAAGAAGGAAGGCCCAATCCGCGCACGCTAACCAAGGCAAGGATCGAGTCAAGCCAGAGTACTAGAATTGCTCGCTTTTTTAGGCCCCTCAATAATGAATATCTGCTGGGTGATCATGCCTCTCGCTTTCGCCCTCGACGTGAAACTTGATGTAGTGCCGGATCGGAGGAAATGGGATTCGAACCCATGATACAATCTTCTTGTATGTTGATTTAGCAAACCAATGCCTTAAGCCACTCAGCCATACCTCCTTCTTTTTTGAGAGGCAACATATTTGGAATTTCGCTGTAGGAACCGGTTGGGTTCGAACCGACGAATAGAAGTTTTGCAGACTTCCGCCTTAACCACTTGGCTACGGTTCCCTCTTATTTTGTGAAAACCTTGTTTATGATGGCGCTGATTGGAACAAAATCTGAATTGCTTTCGGACAAAGATCAAACCAGAAGAAGGTATACTAGTCAATAAGTTCATGGAAAAACAGAGACATCCAAACACTTTTTCATTTTCATTTTATGCTTTTCTGTTGTGCGCTAGGTTACTTACGAGATGACAGGAGCGAACGGAAGAAAAAGCAAGTCACTTTCTGACTGACGCACTCGGATACTATCTATGATATTAGTGAGTCCTGTTCCGAAGCCATCTGAGATCCAATGATTCCGATAATGAAGTCATCCGCGTAACGCATTCGTTTGTAATCCGGATCATTTGTCATCCGACTACCAATGTGACGTGACGTGCGTGAACTTCTGCAAGTTGACCTGCACGAGAGAAAAGTCTAATAGAACAGTGCATCCCCTCATCGTCAGCCCAGTTGGAGTGTGCGGCGTTCTGACTCGCCTTCCTTCGGCTCATTCCAGACATACATCAGGCATTGAGACATACCAGATAGCGCTGCATTGACGAAAGGGATGACTGGGTGGAACTAGGACCATTGGTATGCTTGTGATATGGATGGAATCACGTTAGTCTCATCGGTCAGTTGTCACGAACTGGATTCGACCTAGGAAACACAGTCTGTTCTTAGCACCTGTTCCCCTAGTGGCGGAAATACGGATCGGATCCCTTGATTCACATCGCTCGCATTCCAATTCCAGTGATGGTCTAGATTCTGCTGAAAAAGAAGCAGGGCTAGCAGTATAAGCTGTACGGGTTGAAGTTGACCCCTCCCCAGCTCAAAGCCGAGACAAATGCGTCAGCTTTCAGTTCAAGATCCGGATTCTCCTTTCTTCTCCCTGGTCCGTCCCTCAGTAGTCCAATTTGCCTATCATTGATCTCTTCTTCCTCATCGGAGTTTGTGTGTCAGGAATTCCGAAGACCTTGTTCCTCATCGGGCACAGGAATTCCGAAGCCCTCCTTTCCACCCCAACCCCTTGTCCCTTTCCCTTCCTTCCTCTCACTCGGAACTACTTGATATTCAACGAAGGGGCGCGCAGCGGGGAACCTAACTAGCGTCGAATTCATAGTTAGGAAGTCAAGATTAGGGGGAAGGCCAGAGGTGTGAGTTAACGAGAATCCCATCTTTCTTTTCCTGGTTTTGACCTCTATTGCTAGTTACTATGGGCTCGCTTCCCACTCAATCTCTATTTCTTTGGAACATCCAATTCCGAGTCTCGGTTTCATGCTTACCAGTGGGGTGACTTCCACTTGAATCAGCAAACTAGCTCAAAAAAGAAGAAGTCCAGATCAAGAGGAAGAGGAACTCTCGACTGAAGAAAGAAAAGTGGCTTCTTTCATCTTTGAAGACTGAAGTGACCCAGGAAAGCCAGATCGGGAGAAACGAACGGGGCTGAACTCCTTGATTGAATGGCCGTTGAATGGAATAGGAGCGGGGTTCAATCAAGATCGGGAAGACGAGCTTACCTCAATGGCAAAGAACTGACTCCCCAGGGTGAGACTTCCTGCTGGATTCGGAAAGGCAAGCAAGAGCCTAGACGATTTCACACATCGAAGAAAGAAAGTGAGTTGGCTTGTCTTCCGCATTCCTCGTTTACTGTGATACCATTTCCTCTGTTGCTCTCTTGGTCGGAGTTTGTGTGTCAGAAAGTCCGACTCATTGCTTCAAAGAATGACTTGACTCAAAGCTCGCTCTTCCCCGCTGCGCGCCCCTCCCTTTCCCAGCCGGGAGTCCTCAGGGAAAGACCCTCGTAACTAGTCGGTCCACGAAGGGCAACTCATCCACTTCCGAAGCTACTGCTTTCCGTAACTAGCGGAGTTCCGAGCTCCGCCTCACTTGTCATATGACTTGCCCCGGCCACGTCAGTCTTCTCGTTCAGGACCCACCTTTCGGTGCGCCAGCCCTGCCATGAATCGCGCATTCATAGATCTACTAGACTGATGCGGCGTTGATGACACCCTGGTATTCCGATTGTCCGCACATCGAAACGGGTGACTGCCCGTACGATCCGCCCGGGATAGCATAGTGAGACGACAGACAGTAAGACAGACTGCTGCTGGCCAAAGAACAACTACCAACGGCCTTTGCCGTTCTCAGTACAGGGCCAAAGTGCCAGTGTCGTGGGGGGTCGAAGTGTGGCATAGTCCGTTCTGGGTCAACAACCTTTGATGACTCACATCCCTTTGGCCTCCACCTCGCCGTTAGTACGTGGCTGGAGTTCGATTCTGTCTTTGTCTTCCGCTCGTCGTCACATCACGCTTGTCAATTCCTTGTGTCACATCACGCTTGTCAATTCTTTGTGTCAAACTAACCAGAAAGCACGGCTGATATGACCAAATTTCTGACGTTTTTTTTAGCTTCATTTCTTACGTTTTCCCACTTTCAGAATACAAGTGGTCATCAATGATTCAAGCCAAGGAAGGATTACAAAGTGGAAATCAAACAAAAGAGAAGTCAATCAAATATATAATGGAAAACATGGAAGTGACCAGCCCCGTACCATCCCCACCCTAGCGGTACATGTAATTAAGTACCTAAAAAGAATCTGATTTCCTTTTGCCCCCTCATAAACCACAAAACCACAAAGCGATTTGTTGAAGCTATGTAATTAGGCTTCTATTTCGGCCAATATATTCACACTCAACCATTAGTTTCGAATTTCTAGTCACTGAGATTTCATTTCCCTTTGATTAGCAGATTTCAAAGCTGAATTGGCTGGTACGAGTAGGTAGAAAATCCACTTTGGTACCAACATAGCTTGGTTTGACCGGCTCAAATTACCCATCGTGGGATTGATTTGGAAGTCACCATACGGCCAGAACGATTTGCATTTCTGAGTACCCAAACTCCTCATGTTTCCATATTGACCCTACTCAACCACCAGATTCAACCAGATTGAAGCAAAACCCATTCTCCTAATAACACCCTATAGATAGCCCCATTCAATACGATCATATGCCTTAAGCATGTCTAGCTTAATAGCACACATACCTTTCTTTGCTCTCTGCTGTTTCAGCACATGCATTCACTCATACGCCATTATTCAATTCTCCATGATACGTCTACCCGGGACAAATACACTTTGTTCTTCCGCGATCAGATGAGGCAGCACATTCTTCAACCGATTGGCCAAGACTTTAGACACAATCTGATATATCACAAACCATAGGCTGAGTGGTCTAAATTGGGTTAGCCATTCTGGACTCGGTACCTTTGGGATAAGCACGATAGTTGTGTCATTGAAACCTGCGGGAATCTGCTCACCTTGCAAGAAGCCACGAACTCCCGCACACACATAAGCTTTCTCTTTTTCCCAATGCCGCTGGTAGAATTGAGCCGGAAGTCCATCAGGGCCTGGCGCCTTCAGGGGACCCATTTGTCTCAATGCTCGCTCGATTTCCTCGTTCGCTACATCCGCTTCTAGCAAACTGTTCATTGTTGCTGTAACATGATTCTTGACTGTCCCTAGCACCTCGTCCACATGGTCCACCGGTTCTGAGCTGTACAATTCATCGAAAAAGTGTGTTGCAATATGCTCGTTGAGGTGGAATCATCCGCTGCTGCTTCGAGCTTTTTTGTTCAGGACTGCGAGAATGCATTCTCTTCTTTCACATGCGAAGTTGGTTCGGTATGTGTTAACGTCAAATTCTGAGCTCTCTAAGCGGGCTATGCCCTTTGCTTTTTTTCCATGTTCACAACCTCAGGAAATCCTAGGTAAACGACTGGCCTTAATGATAAGACAAATCATCATAATCAATTCATAGAAATTCCTTGCTTTCTCTCCACAATTTCATCCTCGGCACCGATTGCTTGGTTTAGTTCTCCCACATAGCATCAAGGAATCGAAGCAATCCTGAGATGAGATTAGACAAACTACTGGCTTTGGCAGAAGTTCTCTCCATTACTTTCCTACTGAAGAAGCTTGCCCCCGCTGCGCGCCCCTTCTTTCTTCTCTTTTATCAGTTTGATTGAGTATCTGGATAATATATGTTCCACCCCAGATCAGATGCCTTCGAATCAGCAGTTGTTGGCTCACTTGGCGATCGCAGAGCTCACCAAACAATGCTAGCGCTTCCATTTTGTTTTGCCTCCATTTGCTGGTTACTTCCTGTGACGCATAGCTAAATGAGGTATAGCCAATTTCGTAATAAAGAAAAGAAGGTCTCGTCATAGCAGTTACCGATCTAGAATAATAAGAAGATGAATTTGTCACTGCGAAGGAAGAAATAGAAAGTGGTTTCAGTCTTTCAAATGATGGATTGAGGGCGTTAGCGACATCAAAAGTGGGAGAGGACCTTTATAAAGCTTTAGCATGCTTCTTACTAGATTTCAATTGGGGCTAATACAGCTTCTTTGTCTTGGGCGTGCCACTAGGTATGGTACCCACGGAACAGTTTCAGTTCAGTCTAGATTCAACAGGTTTGGCAAATGATGCTATACAATAAATCTCCCGCTGGGTCGGAAGGTCACTTTGCATATTCAAACGTAGGAAATCTCAATTTCAATCACGAGTGTAGGAATTCCACCAAGAAGTGTGTTGGATATGTGAGCCTTGGAAATTCAAAAGAAAGTCGACTTTCTTCATAAACTGCTAGTGAAACTGCCTCTTTTGTGCACTGCTAGAAATCTAGCTTGAAAGGAAGCCCTCTTTCCAGGTCATCTCAGAGCATGGAAAGGTCAGTCAAGTCAACCGGAGACGTTAGGTAAGTGAAGTTTGTTTCAAGTGCTTCGAATCCACTTACGTGTCTACTCCATATTGAATTTCTTGTAAGCACTTTCCCTTTGGACAGTCAGAATTGAGTTCATCTTACTGCAGGGCTCTCCTGCCCATAATCAGAGTGCTCCCACCAGAGCCCTGATTTGCCCTTCTTTCTCTCTAGTGAAAACCTTCCGTAGCTTCAACTTGAGACCCGGAAATTAGCTACTTGGGATAAATACCATCACTCGCAGTGAAGTACCGGGGACCCTTGCGTAAGCTGTCTATTCCTCTGAAACATCCGAAAAAAGTGCTCCAAAGTGGGGATTCCCGGAATTGGGATGACTTGAACACTTGCTACGTCACATAAAAAGAATGTCTTTTCTTATGGCTGACCCTTAATATATTTAGGGCGGAGTAGGTTCCGTATCTCTTACTAGGCTCAACAGTAGAAGTTCATCCGGTCAAGTGCTAGACTCAGCTCAAGCCAAGTGCCCGCCTTCATTACATAGCATATTTGATTCTCTTCGAGCAGAAGGAGGATCAAATCCTACCGTCCTTTTTTCTATCAGTTCATGAGTTCGGAATGAATTCCACAGGAAAACAAAGGAGGGCGCCTCTCCACTATATATACCCTCGCCGAAGCCAAGAAAATCCTCTTCCCGCTGGTCCCCAGAGGTTTGTCATCAGATGAAAGGAAGTCGGGGATATCCATAATATGGAATTCTAGTAAATGGGAGGGGGAAGCCCTTTCTCGACATTCTCTGACAAGAAGACCAGCCCTATGTATAAGCTTACTCAATCAACATCTGGGGCAGAAGCTCACTTTTCGACAGTGTCCCACGAGTGATTTCCTCACCAAGGCTAAGGAGATCTGTTTTTTCTTATACCAAAAAAGATGCGAGTTCTTTATTTGGATTTGGATTGGGCGAATCATCTTCTTTCTGTTCGGTTCGTGGGGCATTAGTCTTCTGATTTTGATGACCCAATGCTTTCATGGGATAGCAAATCCCTGTGCAAAGTTGGAATCAATCCGCTTTTGCTGAGAGTTTGGAGCAATAAGACGTTTCGGGGTGCCTATATAGATATATAGTTTGATCATGAAATTCCAGTATTTGTACCCGACCGTATGGAATCGACCGCACCGTTATCGAACTCATCATTTTTCTTCACTCAATTCCACGAGTTACGAAATGGGGGCGGAATGGAATGGACCGGCAGACAAACCGATTCTATGTATTGAATGAACGATCCTAAGTGCTGCTTTTTTCTTACTCTTCATGTCACGAATGACGCTTTTCTCCAAGACAAAGAAGCACTAGGGGTCAATTTAGAGCATGTGGTGAGATTGAAAAGATCGGTTACCGGGGTCGAAGGGCAAAGGGGCGCACAGCGGGGAAGACAAAAAGCAAAGGAAATTGTTTCCATTGCGGGAAGCCCGGTCACTGGAAGAGGAACTGTCGGGTTGATTTAGCTTCTATCAATAAAGGCAAGCCTGAAGACGGTATGCCTCATATGCTTATAATAGAAATGAATTGAATGGATGGTACATTTCATTCTTGGTGTATAGATTATGGCTCTACCTCACACATCTGCAATATGTTTCAGGGGTTCAAGGAGAGCAGAAGGCTCCATGAAGTAGAGCTTCTTCTGAAGATGGGGACAGGTGCAAGAGTTTCAGCGACCGCCTCTTTTGATTTATAGCTATTTAGTGAGAAAATGTTGGATCAAACTGTTGATTTGTACCAGAAGTTCGTCTAAATTAGATTGATCTTTCGGGCACTTGTTGTTCCAAACCTTCTTATGCCCTTAGTTCCAAACTCAATTGAAAAAGAAAGAGGGAGAAGGGGCGCGCAGCGGGGCCCACGTCTACTCATCCTGCTTTGGTGTTCTGTCCACCGGCAGGAACAAGTGCAAGGAACATGGCCACACTAGCAATACATGCCAGATGAAACAAAAACTGTCGACTCAGCTCTCTCCAGTGCACTGCATTAACCAAATTGAACAGTACTTTCTTGGACTGCTTATAGAGGCATGTCGGAGTTGCGGTAGTACTTGTCGGCATTCGATTCCCAATTTCTCTCAGTCTTACTAAGGTCAAAGTCAGTGTCGGAGTTCCTATCGACTTTGTTGCTCGTAGCTCACAGAGGAAAAGTCGGAACATTTTCCGACAAACAATGTAGTATATAATGTTATCGAAAAAGTAGCAAAGACAAAAGTACGTATGATGGGAGGGGCGCGCAGCGGGGGCAAACATGCAACAAAAGAAGGAAGTCAGAATTGCCTTCGCCTAAGACCGGACATTCACTTAGCTTTTTCAGAGCGGAGAGGATCCCAGTCAGAGAGCATTACAGACTATTCTCTAGCATCGAGTCTGGGGCGCGCAGCGGGGAAGCAGATTCTCGAAGAAGAGCGGGGGATTCTTTCGTCCGAACACAGGATAAGCATGAAGTGACTTTGCATTTGATTCCTACCGTCTTTGCCTGGCGCTCTTATGCCTCAATCCTCTGGAGTCTCTTTCTAATTTGACGTTTGCCCCATTCGTATCTCTTCTTACCTAGCCAGCCCCAATTGAACATTGAACTCCTTCCAGGCATGACATTCCAGTCTTCCCATAGTCATGGTCCCTCCCTACCTCGCTTCTTTCGTCCAGCCTCACTCCCTTCCCGGCGCACTCATCACAGGATAGGTATCAAGATTCGTACTAGCCATCATGATGGGAGACTCCACAAATCCATAGCCCAATCATCCATTCTTTCATCAATTCGTATGAGAATCGAACGTGACACCCGCAGCATAGACCATATGTTTCTTATTGTGTCAAACAGTTTCTATATCAGACACTAGGAAGGCTTGTCTTCTTGTATTGTGCTTCAGTAATTTCTTAGTCATTTTGCTACTTATGGTATAGTGACGTGGTTGATTCCTTCTCTTTGTCTATGGTCTCAACATTAGTCGTCTCTTGGGCAGTGCATATTATCGTATTCTGAGCAATATGGGTCATATACTTGGTATAGAAGGCTCAGTCATTTCTGGCATTGCATATTCGGCACGTATATTGTCAATATGTTCGTTTCATCATTCTCTGGCGCTTTCTGTCTTTCTTTGTCTTTTGGAGATGGTGTGGGTGAAGCATAATACAACGGCACATTCATTTGTTTTGGCTAACGAGAAGAATGCATTGGATGGATGCCCTGGCATTGAGAAGGAAGGACGCTTTTCTAGGCGAAAGGCCATGGGGAGAGAGTGTGTCTGTGATCCATGGATCTCCGATCGGGAAACCGTATCCAAGCTCCGTGGCTAGTCTGCGCTCTTTGGACTTATCTCACTTAGCGAACTGAAACATCTGAGTAGCTAAAGGAAGGAAAATCAACCGAGACCCCGTGAGTAGCGGCGAGCGAGAGCGGAAGAAGGCTTTTGTTTTCAAATCAATCCTCATTTCATTCGATTCTCTTTGTTGTGGATTGGATGATGGAAAAACCAGCAAGCAGCAAGCGTAGGCTGTGTTGCCTCCGCGCTTCCCCCGCGTTGTCAAAAGTAAGCAAGGGCCCTTGATCTTGGGCATGACAGGCCATTAAGTCAAAGCGTGTTGGGGGCTTTAGCGAACTTTCATAAAAGGTTGGAAGATCTGGCCGAAGAAGGTGATAGCCCTGTTCATTCGTTCGCATGGTTCGATCCTTCCCAGTCAAACGCGGCGTGTTCGAATGATGATCGTTTTGACGCGAGAAAGGGGGACCACCCT